AAATAAAAAATGTATTAAAAATCAAGTACAATCGTGATTTATGATGCGAAAATCACGAAAAATACTGAATGGATATGAAATTGTGTGAAAAAATAGTAGAAAATACCGAATTCCCCTGAAAGTTGATGAGAAAATTGTTAAAAATCAAGAACAAGCCCAACTTACAATGTGAAAATTACAAAAAATACCGAATTGTTAAAAAAGTTTATGAAAAAAATTGTTAAAAATCAAGTATAAGCCCAATTTGTAATGCAAAAATTATAAAAAATACCTAACAAATGTGGAAATATATGAAAAATGTATTAAAAATCAAGTACAAGCGTGATTTATGATGCGAAAATCACAAAAAATACTGAATAGATATGAAATTGTGTGAAAAAATAGTAGAAAATATCGAATTACTCTGAAAGTCGATGGGAAAATTGTTAAAAATCAAGCACAACCCCAACTTACAATGTGCAAATTTCAAAAAATACCAAACAAATGTAAGGATATATGAAAAATGTATTAAAAATCAAGTACAAACGTGATTTATATCACGAAAAATACTGAATAAATATGAAACTGCGTGATAAAATAGTAGAAAATACCGAATTACAATGGAAGTTTATAAAAAAATTGTTAAAAATCAAGCACAAGTTCAATTTATAATATGAAAATTTTAAAAAATACCGAACAAATGTGAGAATATATAAAAAATGTCTTAAAAATCAAGTACAATCGTGATTTATGTTGTGAAAATCACGAAAAGTACTGAATAAATATGAAAGTGTGTGCTAAAATAGTAGAAAATACCAAATTGCCATGAAAATTTATGTAAAAATTGTTAAAAATAAAGAACAAGCTTAACTTACAATGTGAAAATTACAAAAAATATTGTATAAATGTGAGAGTGTATGGAAAATTTACTAAAAATCAAGTACAATCGTAACTTAAGATGTAAAAATCACGAAAAATGTCGAATGGTTATAAAAGTTTATGAAAAAAAATTGTTAAAAATCAAGTACAACCGTGATTTATGATGCGAAAATCACGAAAAATACTGAACAAATGTAAAGCTGTGTGCTAAAATAGTAGAGAATATCGAATTGCCATGAAAGTTTATGAAAAAATTGTTAAAAATCAAGTATATTTGTGTTTTAAGATGAGAAAGTCATGAAAAAATACTGTACAAATGCGAAAATGTATGAAAAATATTTTAAAAATCAAGTGCAATCGTGATTTATGATGCAAAAATGTATGAAAAATACTGAATAAATGTAAAACTGTGTGTTAAAATAATAGAAAATATAGAATTACCATGAAAGTTTATGCAAAAATTATTAAAAATCAAGTACAAGCTCAACTTATAATGTAAAAATTACAAAAAATACCGAATATATGGGAAATTTACTAAAAATCAAGTATATTTGTGATCTATGACATAAAAATCACGAAAAATACTGTAAAAATGTGTAACTGTGTGGTAAAATAGTAGAAAATACCGAGTTACCTTGAAAACTGATGAAAAAATTGGTAAAAATCAAGCACAAGCTCAACTTACAATGTGAAAATTATAAAAAATACTGAATAAATGTGAGAGTGCATAGGAAATTTACTAAAAATCAAGTATAATCGTGACTTAAGCTGTAAAAATCACGAAAAATGTCGAATTGTTATAAAAGTTTATGAAAAAAATTGTTAAAAATCAAGTATAAGCCCAATTTATAATGTAAAAATTACAAAAAATATCGAGCAAATGTGAAAATGTATGAAGAAATTGTTAAAAATCAAAAGCATTCGTGATTAGAGATGTGAAAATCACAGAAAATACCGAATAAGCGTGAAAGTATGTTATATTTTGTACAACACTATATCTTTTCTATAATAAGATATGTGTTTTAAAAGGTTGTCTAACCAATTAATTTACACCTACCTTACAAAATTTTATAAAAATGTTGAGCAAATGTAAAAATATATGAAAAATTTGTTAAAACCAAGTGCAATCATGGTTTATGACGTGTAAATTACGAAAAATGTCGAATAAATGTGAAATTGTGTGCTAAAATATAAAATTGCCAAGAAAGTTTATGAAAAAATTACAAAAAATACTGTGCAAATATGAGAATATATAAAAAATTTATTAAAAATCAAATGCAATCGTAATTTCTAATGTGAAAATCACGAAAAATACTGAATAAACATGTATTAGTGTGCTTAAATCGTTGAAAATACCAAATTGTTATGTAAATTTATAAAAAATATCTTAAAAAGCAAGCATAATTGTGATTTATAATGTAAAAATACTGAACAAATATAATCTTGTGTGAAAAAATCGTCGAAAATTCAGAATAAATGTGGTAATTTACACAAAATTTATTAAAAAGTAAGTACATTCGTGATTTAAGATGAGAAAATCACGAAAAATGCAGAATAACCGTAAAATTATTTTATATGTTATATAAAACCACTTTTTCTTTAATATGAGATATTTTTTTTTAAACGTCACCTAACCCATTAATTAATTTACATCTAGCTTACAAAATTTTATAAAAAATATCGAAGTGTTGAGGAAGGAAATGTATGGAAAATATCTTAAAACCCAAGAACATCTGTGATTTATGACGCGAAATGCCGTATAAATGTAAAAATAAAATGTATATGTAATTGTAGAAAATACCAAATTGTTGTAAAAATGTATGAGAAATATGTTAGAAAGGAAGTATAATTTTAATTCATAATGTCTAAATTGTAAAAAATACCTGAGTATATGTGAAACTTTATAAAAAAATCGTTGAAAATTTCGAATACACTTAAAGCTATTTGTTCAAGACTGAGTTTAGAATTTAAATTTATATTGTAAAAATTTATCTAAAATACAAAACAAATGTAAAAATATATGAATATATACAAAATTGTAGAAACTATTAAATTGCCGTAAAAGTTTTAGGTGAACTTCTTAAAAATTATAAAAAATGTCACCTTTAATATATTAAAAATTAAATACCAATTATATTTTAATTTATAATTTAGAAATGACCAACATGCTGAACAACTATAATAATATAACAAAAAGTAAATGTTTATTGTCAAAAATTGGATAAGAAAACTAAAGTTACCGCTAATATATAACAACGATGTAAAGGATGTTAAACATTATAAATTATTTAATACTAAAAAAATAAATCAAGTTTATAAATGCTTTTAATTAATTTTTTAATATTCTATAAAATTTAGTTTCAAAAATGAATGGAACAACAAATAAATTTTATCTTAAATTATAAAATGTTTAATTAAAAGAAAAAAATAATTACTTTATGTAATAAGATCTATCATATATATCTATATGATCTGTATGTAACTTTTTAGTATATATTATTTTTTTCAAACAATATATAAATTAGTAAAGCAGGTGTTATATATATATATCATAAACTCTCCGATCTAATTAAGTTATATATTTATTTAAGACAAACTTAGTTTTTTTAGACGAGAAAAATACATTAAAAAGAATTTAGCTTAATTTAAACTTAGCTTAAATTCTTTTTTAATACAACAATATTTTCATAAAAAGCAAGTCAAATTGAATAAAAAAATAAATGATTTTTGTTAAAATTTATTTTTTAGACTAAGTTTTTTAAAAAATTAGGCAGTGTCTTTTTGAAAATGAATAAAATTATACTTTTTATATTCATTTTTAATTATTTTTAAAAGGTAAATAAAATTAGATTAAAAAAACGAGTAAATATTTTGTTAATTTAAATTCAAAATATTTTTAAATAAATAAAAATAAAATAATATAATATTTTTTAATAACCAGTGTTAAAAACTATCAAATACTAAATTAAAAACAAGTAAAATGATATTTAAAAATAAATAAATTATTATTTATACTGTTTTTAAAATATATGATTAGATATTTAATATACATATATGATCTAGAATTATTTAAAATTTAATTAAAAATAAATAAAACAATAATCTATTTTTTAATAACATTTATTTTAAACTATATAGTATTTAAAAAATAATTTTTATATATAAATAGATCTAAACTAAATAAACATGTAATTCCAACTATAATCAAGATATTTTTTATAATAAAAAATTATTAAATACTTATATATGTAGTAAATAACTATTTTAATAAAAATTATTTTTTTTAAGCATCTATATATAATCATAAAAATTAAATATTTAAATAAACGCAAAAAAACAATTGAATTTTATTATATTTTTAAATATACATAACTTGTTAAATAATTTGAATTATATATTATAATTAAATATATATAAATTTAATTACAAATAACTAAATAGTTAGTTAACCGCAAAAAAATAATATGTGTGTTATATTTATTATAATAAATGAACTTTGAAAAATTAAAAGTGTATCTTTTTTATTAAGTTAAAAACGATTAAAATCTTAAATAATTTTTTTAATATTTTTTATTAAAAATTTGTAAATATTATACTAAAAACGAATAAATCGTATTAAAAAAAACAATAAATAACTTATGAAATAAAATGGTTTTTTAAAATGCAATCAGATTTTTATTTAAAATAATTTATTTAAATTAAGTAAATAAATTATTAAAAAATACACCCCTTTTATAAATGATTCTAATCAGTTTTTATATTTTGTAAAATTTAGTTAAAAATGAATAAAACAATTAATTATTTTTAATAATTTTTAATGTAAATTATATAATATGTAATTAAAGGAAAAAAATAATATTTTTAAAAGAACTAATCAATTTATTTTAGAATATGTGTTAAGAATATAAGTAAATATTTTAATAAAATCAGATTTAGTAAATAAGTAATTCAAAACAATAAGTGTAATATTAAAATGTTTAAAAATCTAATTAAATATTTTTTTAATTTTAAAAAACAAAATTAAAAATTAATTATTTAACTTTTATTCATAAATAAAATAGTTTGTTATATTTTTTATTCTTAGTTATAAAATATTTACTTAAAAAAAAAGTAAATAATAACTTTTTCAAAAAAAAATCAATGATTTATTTAAAAAGATATTTAAAAAAATATACATAAATACTTTAATAAAAATGATTTTGTAAAAATAAGTTAGATTTAAATCTTTAAATAAATATAAAAAATAATTGCATTTTATTTTGTTTATTTAAAAAATATAATTTGTTAAAAAATTTTAATCAGCAAGGAATAAAATACTATATTTATGTATTTAAAATTAAATTTTGTTTAAAAAAGTTTTAAATAAATATTTAATTAAAAGTAAAAAAAATAATATATTTTTTTTGCTTTTTTGTTAAAATTTATTTTTAAAACTCAGCATTATAAAAAATTATAAAACGTCTTTTTGAGAATAAATAAAGTCAGATTAGAAGTTATTAAATATGTGATTTAAAACGATAAAAATAATAGTTAGATTTAAAAAAAAATCATTAAATATTAAAATTAAAATATTTAAAAATATATTTAAATATTTTAGTAATTAAAAAAAAGATGAAATTTAATTAATTAAATTTTATAAAAAGCATATTTAAATGACTAAGAATTTAATTAAAAATTTATTAAATTTAATTATGTTACATAAAAATAAAATAATAAAATGCTTTAAAACAATTTGTAGTAAAGATTAGCAAACATTAAATTAAAAACAAATAAAATAGTATTTTATTTTCAAAAAATAAGTTATTTAATATATAAATACTCTTTAGATTTATTTTTTAAAGATTGTTTTAAAATTTAATTAGAAATATATAAACTAATAGTTTGTTTTTAAATATTTTTTTAAAAAATATTATGAGATAAGGTGTTGTTTAAAGATATAATTAGACCTTTGGTTTATATAAATAATGAATATATTTATATAATTCAAAATAATTTTTTTTAAATTGTATATAAAGTATATATAGTACTAAAAAAAATAAACTAATTTTCTATTTTTTTAATTAATTTTTATATACTTTTAAAGAATTTAGTTACTGCTAAATATAAAAATTAGGAAATGTTTACTGAAAAAAAAATAATATTTATTTTAAAGAATATTTTTTCAAATATATTTAAATATTTGAATATAAATTAGTAAAAATAACATTAATATTTTAAATTTAATTGAAAGCAAATAAAATAATATGTTTTTTCTGTCCATTAAAAATATACTCAATTTTATAAAATTTAAAAATGAATAAAAAATTGTTTTTTAATATTTTTTTCAAAAAATAAATAAATTGTAAAATAAGATGTTTTGTAAATATACAATTAGACCTTTATTTGAAATAAACAATATATTTCTATATTTTGAAATTATTTTATTTTAAATTAGTTTGAATAATTTTAGTAATATAATTGTATTTTTATAAAATACAATTAAAAATTAATAAAAAAATAAATTGTTTTTTTTAAGGATTCTTTTTAAAATTTCTTTATTAAAATTTAAAAATAAGTTATATTAAAAATTATAAAATGTTGTTTTCAAAATGTATAAAATAATATTTTTGAAAATAAATTTAACTATTTTAGCAAAAACTATTTTTAAAAGATAAATAAAGTTAAATTAAAAATTATTACACATATAATTCAAAAAGACCAAAATAATAGTTAAATTATAAAAATGATTAAATATTAAAAATTATCAAATAATAAATTAAAACTAAATAAACTAATATTTTTTTTTTTAATAATTTATTAAACATAGTGTTTTAAAAGCATATATTTCAGAATAATAGATAAATATATAAATAGGATTAATTTTTTTTTAAATTAATTTAAAATTTATTTAAAAATACGCAAAATAATAAATTGTTTTTTCATAATTTTTATTACAAATTATAAAATATTTAAAAAGAGTAAATAAATATTTTAGTAAAAATTAATTTTTTTACCTTATATATTTATATGTAATTCAAACTAGGATAGAAATATATATATATATATAAAATAGGTAACTTAATACCTTAATACAAGAAAGAATTGAATTTTATTATATTTTTTAATATAGTTAAATTATTAAATAATTTAATTAGCAATAGATAAAATAATATATCAATGTATAAGTTTAAATTTTAGTTAAAAGATTTTTAAATAACTATACATTTAATTAAAAATAAGTACATACTTTAGTAAAAGCAAAAAAAATAATATATTTTGTATTTCTATAAATAAATAAGTATACTTAAAAAAAATTAAAAATATATTCAATTTTATTAAATTTAAAAATAAATAAAATAATAAATTATTTTTTAATATTTTTATTAACAGTTAGCAAATATTAAATTAAAAACGTATAACTATTATTTTTTTTCAAAAACTAAATAAATTATGAGATAATATAACTTTTAATTTTATATTTAAATCTTTGTTTTTAATAAACAACATAATTACATAATTCAAAATTATTTTAGGAATAACTTAATCTAAAAAAATAAATTAAAAATAATTAAATTTTATTTAAAATAATTTTTTTTTCAAATTAAATATATATAAACTCATAAAAAAATAAATCAACTTTATAAATGTTTTTACTTAAATTTTACTTTTCTTTATCTTTCTTAAAAATTAATAAAATAATAAATTATTTTTTAATAATTTTTATTACAAATTACAAAATGTTTAATTAAAAGACAAAAAATAACCTGTAATGTAAATAAATAAATATATATATACAAACATACTAAAAAATTAAAACTGAATAACATAATAAAGTACTTTTTAATATTTTTATGAAAAACTATCCAATATAAAGTTAAAAATGTATAAATATTTTTTTTAAAAAAATAAATAAATTATGAGATAAAATAATTTAATCTGAATAAACAAATTAAAAGTAACTAAATTTTATTTAAAATTAGTTAAAGTGATTTTTTTAACTTAACTATATAAATTATAAAAAAAATAAATTAATTTCATAAATATTTTTTAATTAAATTTTATCTACTTTTATTTTTCATAAAAACTAATAAAAAATACAGAAAATAATAAACTATTTTTTAATAATTTTTAATAAAAATGATAAAATGTTTGATTATAAAAAAGAGAACAATATTTTTTTTAATAAACAATTTAGTTAAAAAGATAAAGAGGTGTTAAAAAAATATAAATAAACATTTTAGCAAAAATTATTGTTTTTAAAATAAGGTTGTATTTAAATAAAAATAGATTTAAAATAAGTAAATATTTAATTTAAAATAAATAAAATAATCTGTATTCTGTATAGTAATAAAATTATTAAATATTAAGATGTTTAAAAATATAAATAAATATCTTATTAATTTTTTTTAAAAGCTTAAAAATTAATTAGGCTAAAAATAAAGAAAATAATAAATTGCTTTTCTCTAGTTTTTATTAAAAATTATAAAATGTTTTATTAAGAATAAAAAAATCACTAATTTATTTAATACTATGTTAAAGAAATACACAATTAAATATTTTATTAAAAAGTATTTTTTAAAGATAAATAAAGCTAAATTAAAAAGCATTATATTTATAATTTAAAAAGACAAAAACAATAGTTAAATTAGAAAAATAATTAAATATTTAAAATTAGCAAATAATAAATTAAAAATAAATAAACTAATAGTTTTTTCAAAAAATAATTTATTAAATATAGTGTTTTAAAAGTGTATACTTTGATATTTGATAAAAATAAATATATAAATAGGATGAATTCAAAATTTTTATAAGAATTAATTTAAAATTTATTTAGAAATACATAAAATAATATATTGTTTTTTAATAACTTTCATTACAAATTATATTATAAAATATTTAAAAAATGCAAATAAATATTTTAGTAAAAATTAATTTTTCTTATCATATATATATATACACGTAATTCAAACGAGGATAGCAACATGTAAATAAATGAAAAAAAGAATTGAACTTTTTTACATTTTTTAAATATAGTTAAATAATTAAATAATTTAATTAGCAATTAATAAAATAATATATTAAAGTATAAGATTAAATTTTTGCTTAAAGATTTTTAAATAATTATACTTATAATTAAAAGCAAAAAAAATAATATGTTTTGTATATATATCATAATAAATGAATATACTTAAAAAACTAAAAAAATATTCAATTTTATTAAATTTAAAAATGAATAAAATAATAAAATATTTTTATTAATAATTTGTAAATATTAAATTAAAAAAGTATAGATATTATTTTTTTTTCAGAAAATAAATAAGTTATGAAATGAGACAATTTTAAATTCTATAATTAAATCTTTGTTTTAGATAAGTAACCTAATTACGTAATTTAAAATTATTTTAAGAATAATTTAATCTAAAAAAATAAATTAAAAATAGTTATATCTTATTTAACATTATGTTAAATAATTTTTTTTAGTATATATATTATTAAAAAAATAAATTAATTCTATAAGTAGTTTTAATTAAATTTTATTTTTTTTATCTTTCATAAAAATTAATAAAATAATCTGTTAGGTACATATATTAAAATAGATAAACTACAAAAATTAAAAACATATTCCATTTTCTTAAATTTAAAAATGAATAGAATAATAAAATACTTTTTAATATTTCTGTTAAAAATTTATGAATACTATTTTTTTTTTGAAATAAATTAATTTCATAAATGGTTTTTAATTAAATTTTATCTATTTTTATTTTTCATAAAAACTAATCAAAAATAAATAAAATAATAAACTATTTTTTAATAATTTTTAATAAAAGTTATAAAATGTTTAATTATTAAAAAAGAATAATATTTTTCTAATAAACAATTTATTTAAAAAGATGTGTTAAAAAAAATATAAATAAACATTTTAGCAAAAATTACTTTTTAAAAAATAATTTTGTATATAAATGAAAATAGATTTAAAATAAATAAAATGATAAGCCCACTAAAAATTATTAAATATTTTATTAATTTTTTTTTAAAAGATTAAAAGTTAATTAATTAACTTTTATTTAAAGTATGTTTAAACTAATATTAATGTACTTGAAAAAATTAAAAATTTATTAAATTTAATTAGGCTAAAAATAAAGAAATTAATAAATTGCTTTTCACTAGTTTTTGTTAAAAATTATAAAATATTAAATTAAAAATAAAAAAAACAATGTTTTTTTCAAAAAAAATCAATAATTTATTTAAAAAAAATACAAGTAAATATTTTAGTAAAACGTACTTTTAAAAAATATTATATATATATACATATATATAAATAAATAAATTTAAAATAAGCAAAATATTTTTTATAATAAAAATTCATTAAACATTTAAATAAAAAAAAATGCAAAAAATAATTGATTTATAGTACATTTGTAAAGCTAGATAAATTGTTAAAAAATTTAAGTAGCAAACTAATAAAATAATCAATATGGATGCAATTTAAAATAAATAAACATTTAATTTAAAATGAAAAAAATAATAAGTATAGTAAAAAAATCAGTAAATATTAAACTGTTTAAAAATAGAATTAAATATTGCATTTTTTTAAAAATTGAAATTTAATTAATTAAACTGTATTTAATATAATTTTAAATTAATAGGTATCTAATTAAAAATTTATTAAAGTTAATTAGACTAAAAATAAATAAAATAATTTTTAGAATAAAAAATTAGTAAATATTAAAAAAAAAGCAAAAAACAATTAAACTTTATTATATTTTTTTTAAATAGTTACAAAGTTTAACTAGCAATGTAAAAAATAATATATATCGATAATATATAATTAAATTTTATCTAAAAAAGTTTTATATAAATATATGGTTACTTAAAAACAAATAAATATTTACTTAAAAGCAAAAAAAAAACATATTTTTTTCTTCATTTTTGTTAAAACTTATGTGCAAAATTAAGTGTTATCAAAAATTATAAAAGGTCTTCGTGAAACTAGATAAAAGAATATTTTTTTTAAAATTAACTTTTTAAATGAATCAAGTCAGGTTAAAAGTTATTAAACATGTGATCTAAAACAATAAAAATAATGTTTTGATTCGAAAAAAACTATTAAATATTAAAATGTTTAGAAATATATTTATAATTTTTAGTAATTTTTTTATATAAGATTAAAATTTAATTAATTAAAATTTATTAAATTTAATTAGACTATAAATAAACAAAATATTTTAAAACAATTTGTAGTAAAATTTATTAAACATTAAATTAAAAACAAATAAGATAAGTTAATAAATAAATATAAATAAATAATTCAAAATTATTTTTAAAAGAAATTGGCTTTTTAAAAAAACTATTTAAAAATTTAATTAGAATTATAAAAAATAATAAATTGTTTTTACATTGTTTTTTTATAAAATATTATGAGATAATGTGTTTTTAAAAAATATATAAGTAAACTTTTGGTCTAGATAAATAATAATTTATATAATTTTGAATACTTTTTTTAAATTAAATATAAGATATATGTGATAGTAAAAAAAAAACTAATTTTCTACTTTTTTAATTAATTTTTACCTACTTTTAAAGAATTTAATTACAAATAAATATAAAAATTATGAAATTTTTACTGACAAGAAAATAATATTTATTTTAAAGAATTCTTTTTCAAATATATTTAAATATTTTATTTTAATAAATATTAGTAAAACTAATAATAATAGTTTAAATTAAATTGTATTTAAAAATTTTTTAAATAAATATAAATCCATTTTTAAATAACTTAATATTTAATTAAAAACAAATAAAATAACATGTTGTTTTTTATGTCTTTTAAAATAAATATATTTTTTAAAACTAAAAATATACTAAATTGTATTAAATTAAAATATATATAATAAATTATAAAATAAGCTGTTTTGTAAATATACAATTAAATCGTTATAAAAACTAAACAATAAATTTATATATTTTGAAATTAGTTTAAATAATTTTTTTAATATAAATGGATTTTATGAAAATACATTTGAAAAGTAATAAAAAAATACATTGTTTTTCAATGATTTTTTTTAAATTTATTTAGTAAAACTAAGTTTTAGTAAAAATTATAAGATGTTGTTTAATAAATATATTTAAATATTTTAATAATAATTATTTTGTAAAATAAAGATAAATAAAACTAAATTAAAAATTAATATAAATATAAGATAAAAATAATAGTTAAATTAAAAATAATTTATTAAATATATTGTTTTAAAAGTATATATTTAAATATTGGATAAAAATAAATAAATATATAAATATGATTCAAATTTTTTTATAAAAACTAATTTAAAATTTATTTAAAAATATATAAAATAATAAATTGTTTTTTAATAATTTTTATTACAAATGACAAAATATTTAAAAAATATAAATAAATATTTTAGTAAAAATTAATTTTTTTATTATATATATACAAGTAATTCAAACTAGGATAGAAATATATTAAAAATAAATATGTAAATAAATGTAAAAAAGAGTTGAAATTTATCACATTTTTAAAATTTAGTTAAATTATTAAATAATTTAATTAGTAATCAATAAAATAATATAAAAATTTAAAAGATTAAATTTTAGTTAAAAGATTTTTAAATAAATATACATGTAATTAAAAACAAGTATATATTTAGTTAAAAGCAAAGAAAATAATATGTTTTGTCAATCTTGTATACTTAAAAAAACTAAAAATATATTGAATTTTATTAACTTTAAAAATGAATAAAATAATAAATTATTTTTTAATATTTGTATTAATAATTAGTAAATATTAAATTAAAAACGTCTAAATATTATTTTTTTTCAAAAAACAAATAACTTAGGAAATAACATAATCTTAAATTCTATAATTAAGTTTTATTTAAAATAATTTTTTTTAAAAATTAAATAGATATATACTATTAAAAAAATAAATTAACTTTATAAATGTTTTTAATGAAATTTTATCTTTTTTTATTTTAGTTTTCATATAAATTAATAAAACGATAAATTATTTTTTAATATTTTTATTAAAAATTGGCAAATCTTAATTTAAAAATGTATAAATACTCTTTTTTTTTTCAGAAAATAAATAAATTATGAAATAATATACTTTTTAATTTTATAATTAAATTTTTGTTTTAAATAAATAACATAATTATGTTATTCAAAATTAGTTTTAAAATAAATTAAAAATCATTAAATTTTTTTAAAATTAAATAGATATATATATAATTAAGAAAATAAATCAACTCTATAAATGGTTGTAACTAAATTTAATCTTTTTTTATTTTTCATAAAAATTAATAAAATAAAAAACAATTTTTATTACAAATTCTAAAATGTTTAATTAAAAGACAAACAACAATTTGTTATGTACATATATTAAAATAGATATATTATAAAAATTGAATATATTTTTAATTTTTTAATATAGACATATTCAAATAAATCTAAAAAACATATTATTTTCCTTGTTTTTAATTATATATTTATTTATTTTTAATTGTATCTATATTTATTCTTTTATTAGTTGCTACTTACATTTTTTAACAATCTATCTAGCTTTAAAAATGTACTAAAAATCAATTATTTTTTGCATCTTTTTATTTAAATATTTAATAAATTTTTATTATAAAAGTTATTTTCCTTATTTTAAATCTATTTATATATATAAATTATTTTTTAAAAGTACGTTTTACTAAAATATTTACTTTTTTTTTTAATATATTATTAAATAGATTATTGATTTTTTTTTGAAAAAAACATTATTTTTTATTATTATTAATTTAATATTTTATAATTTCTAATAAAAATTAATGAAAAGCAATTTATTACTTTCTTTATTTTTAACCTAATTAAATTTAATAAATTTTTAATTTTCTCAATTACATCCATATAAATTTAAACATACTTTAAATAAGATTTAATTAATTAAACTTTAACCTTTCAAAAAAAAAAAATTTAATTCTATTTTTAAACATTTTAATATTTAATAATTTTTTTAATATACTTCGTATTTTATTTATGTACAAAATTATTGTTTAAAAAGTAATTTCTACTAAAATGTTTATTTATATTTTTAATACATCTTTTTAGATAAATTGTTTATTTTTAAAAAAAAAATTTCTTTCTTTTTTACAAACAAACGTTTTATAATTTATATAATTAATTTAAAAAAATCACCTTAACTAATTATAAGTAAGATTTAATTATTTTTAATTTGTTTATTCAGATTAATTTATTTTATCTCATAATTTATTTGTTTTTTGAAAAAAAATAGTATTTATAAATTTTTAATATAATACTTAATAATTTTTAACAAAAATATTAAAAAGTACTTTATTAGTATTTTATTCATTTTTAAATTTTTAAAAATTGAATATATTCTTAATTTTTATAATATATCTATTTTAATATATGTACATAACAAATTGTTTTTTGTCTTTTAATTAAACATTTTAGAATTTGTAATAAAAATGATTTCTTATTTTATTAATTTTTATGAAAAATAAAAAAAGATTAAATTTAGTTACAACCATTTATAGAGTTGATTTATTTTCTTAATTATATATATATATATATTTAATTTTTTTAAAATTTAATGATTTTTAATTTATTTTAAAACTAATTTTGAATAACATAATTATGTTATTTATTTAAAACAAAAATTTAATTATAGAATTAAAAAGTATATTATTTCATAATTTATTTATTTTCTGAAAAAAAAAAAGTATTTATACATTTTTAAATTAAGATTTGCCACTTTTTAATTTTTTTAAATTAACTATATAAATTATAAAACGTTTGTTTGTAAAAAAGAAAGAAATTTTTTTTTTTAAAATAAACAATTTATCTAAAAAGATGTATTAAAAATATAAATAAACATTTTAGTAGAAATTACTTTTTAAACAATAATTTTGTACATAAATAAAATACGAAGTATATTAAAAAAATTATTAAATATTAAAATGTTTAAAAATAGAATTAAATTTTTTTTTTTGAAAGGTTAAAATTTAATTAATTAAATCTTATTTAAAGTATGTTTAAATTTATATGGATGTAATTGAAAAAATTAATAATTTATTAAATTTAATTAGGTTAAAAATAAAGAAAGCAATTTATTGCTTTTCATTAATTTTTATTAGAAATTATAAAATATTAAATTAAGAATAAAAAAAACAATGTTTTTTTCAAAAAAAATCAATAATTTATTTTAAAAAAATACAAGTAAATATTTTAGTAAAACGTACTTTTAAAAAATAATTTATATATATATAAATAGATTTAAAATAAGGAAAATAACTTTTATAATAAAAATTTATTAAATATTTAAATAAAAAAATGCAAAAAATAATTGATTTTTAGTACATTTTTAAAGCTAGATAGATTGTTAAAAAATGTAAGTAGCTACTAATAAAATAATAAATATAGATACAATTAAAAATAAATAAATATATAATTAAAAACAAGGAAAATAAGATGTTTTTTAGATTTATTTGAATATGTCTATATTAAAAAATTAAAAATATATTCAATTTTATTAAATTAAAAAATGAACAAACTCATAAATGGTTTTTTAATATTTTTTTTCAAAAAATAAATAAATTATAAAGTAAAATGAAAATGTTTTTTTAATATAAAATCAAATTTTTATTTTTAATAAAGGATATATTTATATAATTTAAAATTATTTTTAAAAGAATTTAGTTTTTAAAAATTAAACACATGAATAAAAATTAATTAAACTTTATTTAAAAGTAATTTAAATAATTTTTCTAACATATATGTGTTTTTACAAAGTGCAATAAAAAATAAATTATTTTTTAATGATTTTTATTAAAACTTAGTGTTAATAAAAACTATGAAATGCTTTTTTTAAAATGAATAATGTAATACTTTTGAAAATAGAATTACATATTCTATTAATTAAAAAAATAAAATTAAAAATTAATAAATAGGGATATACTTAAAAGAATTGACTATTCACTTAAAACCCTTAAAAATTTGGTTAATTTAATTATATTAAAAATAAATAAAATAATAAATTGTTTTCTTAAACATGTATTAAAAATTGTTAAATGTTAAATAAAATACTATTTTATTTTTTAACACATGTTTTAATATAATGTTTGTAAAATAGATGTGTGGTTATCTTATATAAATAAACATATAAATAGAACTCAAAATTATTTTAACTAATTGTTTTTAGTTCAATATATAAATTATTAAAAAAAAATAAATCAATTTTATAAACGTTTTTAGTTAAATTTTATTTACATTTAATTTTTATTACGAATTATAAAATGTTTTCTTGAAACTAAATAAAATAATATTTTTTTTAAAATTAACTTTTTAAATGAATAAAATTTAACTTTTTAAATGAATAAAATTAGATTAAAAGTTAGTAAACATGTGATACAAAACGATAAAAATAAGGTTTATATTAAAAAAAACTATTAAATATTAAAATGTTTAAAAATTTATTTAGATAAAAATAAATAAAATATTTTAAAACAATATCTAATAAAATTTACCAAATATTAAATTAGAAACAAATTAAATAAGTTAGTAAAGAAATATATAGAAATAATTTAGACTTATTTTTTAAAGACTATTTTAAAATTTAATTAGAAATATATAAAATAATAAATTGTTTTTAAATATATTTTTCCTAAGATATTATGAGATAAAGTGTTTTGTAAATATATAAGCAGATTTTTGGTTTAGATATGCAATATATTTATATAGCTCAAAATAATTTTGAATAACTTTTTTCAATTAAATATAAAATATATGTAATAATAAAAAAAATAAATTAATTTTCTATTTTTTTAATTAATTTATATCTATTTTCAAAAAATTTAATTACAAATAAATATAAAAAATGCTGAAATCTTTACTGTAAAGAAAATAATATTTATTTTAGAGAATAGTTTTTTAAATATGTTTAACTACTTTAGTAAAAATCACAATAATAGTTTAAATTTAATTAAATTGTATTTAAAAGATTTTTAAATACGTTTAAAAATAACTAAATATTTAATTAAAAGCAAATAAAATAATATGTTGTTTTTTATGTCTAATAAAATAAATATATTTTTTAAAACTAAAAATATATTCAATTTTATTAAATAAAAAAATGAATAATAAATTGTAAAATGTAAAACACGATGTTTTGTAAATATGCAATTAAATCTTTATCTGAAATAAACAATGAATTTATATATTTTGAAATTATTTTATTTAAAATTAGTTTAAATAATTTTATTAATACAAATGTATTTTTATAAAATGCAATTAAAAAGTAATAGAAAAATACATTGTTTTTTAAAATGATTTTCTTTAAAACTAAAATGTATTTATTAAAACTAAGTTATATTAAAAATTATGAAATGTTGTTTTGAAAATATATTCAAGTATTTTAGTAATTTTTTTTTAAAAAACTAATTTAAAGTTTGATTAGAAATATCTAAAATAACAAATTTTTTTTTAATAATTTTGATTATAAATTACAAAAGATTTAAAAAATAGAAATAAATTAAATGTTTTACTAAAAATTAATTTAAAATAAATAAACATTAAACTCAAATTAGGATAAAGATATATTAAAAACAAATATAAAACTAAATGTAACAGATAATTAAATTTTATTACATTTTTTAAATATATATAAGTTATTAAATAATTTAATAAACAATAAATAAAGTAATATATAGATTTGATTCCAAGCAAAAAAAAATAATCTATTTTTTATATCTATTATTATAAATGTAATTAAAAAAACTAAAAGTATATTTAATTTTATTAATTTAAAAAATGAATAATATAATAAATTGTTTTTTAAAATTTTTAATTAAAAATTATTAAATATTAAATTAAAAATAAATAAATACTATTTTTTTCAAAAAATAAGATAGTTTTTAAATATATAGTTTAAATTTTTATTTTAACATATTTATATAATTTAAAAGTATTTTAAAAATAAATCAATTTAAATAAATAGATATAATTAAATATTTAATCAAAATTAATAACAATAATATGTTTGTTACATCTCTTCTACTAAATATAAATATATTTAAAAAAAAGAATAAAATAATAATATATTGGGTTTTTAATATTTTTTATTAAAAATCATTAAATATTTAAATTTATACTAACTAAATATTATTTCTCTTTTCAAAAAATAAATAAATTATATTTTAGTAATTTTTGTTAAAATTTATTTTCAAGTTTACGTTTTATTAAAAATTATAAAAGATTTTTTTTAAAACCGAATTAATTATTTTTTAAAGATAAATTAAAAATTATTAATCATGTAATTTAAAATAATAAAAGCATTATACATAATATGTCGATAAAAAAAATAATAACTATTAAAATGTTCAAAAATGTAGATAAAATAGATTAGTAAGTTTTTTTAAAATACTATTTTTTTCAAAAAAAAATTATTTAAAAATAGATGAAAAAATTTGTTTTTTTAAAATAATTTATTTTATAAAATGTTTTACTAGAAATTACTTTTAAAATAATATTTATATTAATATAATTATTAAACATTAAGATGTCTAAAAATATAATTAACTATTTTAATAAAGATTATTTATTTAAACTATATTAAAATAAATTAAATGTCATTTTAGATAAATATAAACACAATAAAAAATAATTGAAATTAATTGTTGAAATTTTATACAAAATATTTTTAGATGTTTATAAATATAATAAAAAATAATGAAATATTTATTTAATTCAAAACAAAAAGAAATAATATTTTTTTTAGATAAATTAAAGTAAATTTAAATATAATTTTTAAAATTAAAAATTTATTAAAATATTAAATTATTTTTTAATAATTTTTATTGCAACTATATAACATGTTTAATTCAAAATAAGGAAAAATAATCTTTTTTTTTAATATGAATAAAGATTTAAAATAAAAAGATTATGAACAATTAAAATATTTACTTAAAGAAATAATTGAATTTTATTGCAGTTTTTTAATATATATATATATACATATTAGAAAATTTAATTAGCAATAATTAAAATATTATATTCAGTATCGAAAAAAAGATTAAAATTACTTAAATTTTATTTAAAAGTTTTTAAAATAAACATAATTAAAATTTTACTAAAGATAATTAAATTTTAGTATATAAAATATAAATAAAATGATATTTTTTGTTATAAAAGGCATTCTTTATCCAATCTAATGATTTTTTAAAATATCACTAAATATTTAAGTAAACATTATTTAAGATATACTCTAAAGTAGATATTTTAATAAATAAAAAAAAGAATCTACTATAAATTTAAAGCATTTTAAATTGAAACTAGTTTTAAAGAAATGAAAAATAAAGAAATTTTTTTAATACAGGTGTCTTTTTATCAAATTTTTTTAAAATAATTATATATTTAATTAAAAATGAAAAAAATAATATAATAGTATATACATAATAATAATAATTTATTATAAAATATTTGGATATATAAAATTTAATTCAATATTTGGTGATAGTTATTAAAAATAGCTAGTATAAATAAATATATATATATAAATAAATATATATATATATATTTATTTATATTTAAAAATTATGTAAAAAATAACAAATTAAAAATAAATTAACTTTATAAAATTTTTTTATTGATTATATTTACCTTCATAAAAACCAATAAGAACATAAATTGGTTTTTGATAATTTATTGGATTATATTAAAATTTATTTTAAATTGTATAGCTTAATAAAAATTAAATTAAAGATTTTTTATTTTATAATAAATATTATTTAAAAAAAACTAAATAAAAACAATTTAGTTAAAAATAATATATAATTAAAAAGAAGTAAACAAATATTATTTTTTTAAATGACTTCTCAAATAATAGAATATAATATAAACTATTTTTACAATACCTAAAGAATATTTTAGTAAAATATATAGAAATATAATTATATGTAAATAATTTATTTAAATTTATATATTAAGTTAAAATATTAATTACATTACATTTATATATTTTGGAAAATCTTATATTTTAATTTACTTTTGTACAAAGTATAAATTAATTAAAAATTTAATATGTTTTTAGTTTAATCAAGAGAGTATATAACAATTTATTTAAAATTACGTATGTATTATTATATACTTAATACAAAAGTATACTAAAGATATAAAAGTTTTTTTGGCGATTAATAGGAATTGAACCTATAATCTTCAAATTCACAATTTGCTGTTGAAACCTATTAAACTGTAATCGCCGTTTTTAGATTATTTATATGTTTATTATATTAAATTTGACAAGAGAAGGGCTCGAACCTTCAACATTTGGATTATGATTCCAAAGTTCTAACCAATTAAACTATCTTGCCGTATATTTATTTGTTTTATTAGATTAAGATTGGATTTGAACCAATATATTTTGAATTTGCAATTCAATACATAGCCTTTTTATGTTACTTAATCTTGAATATTTATAAATCAATTCTTGAATAAGATTTGAACTTATATATTTTAGCTTAGAAGGCTAATGCTTTTCCTGTTTAAGCTATCAAGAAAATTTAGAGAACATTGAGAATTGAACTCAAAATATTTAGATTAAAAATCTAATGCTTTTACCTATTAAGCTATATTCTCAAAACATTTATATATATTTTATTTTTGTTATATTTCAACAATAAAAAAATATAATAATTTCATAGAATACATATAACAATAATAACAATAATAAGTTAAAATATCAATCAACATATAAAAAAATAAATAATTGCATTAATAGAAAAAATAATAAACGTCTAAATTTAATTAAAACTAATATTTTTTTTTTTTTTAGATAAAACAAATTAATTTTGAATAACATTAATATTTGTATAAAAAAAATTAGAGTATATATACTATAAAATATTAAAGGTATAAATAAATAAATACGTGATTCTAAAGTATAATGAAAACTTGTAAATGCAAAATTTTCTATAAAAAAGTAAAAAAATACAGGTAAAAAATAATAATAATTTAGAAATATACTTCAAACTAATAATAAACCAATTCAACAAAAACTAACTTTTAAATCAAAAATTTGAAACTTATATCAACCAGAATAAAAAAAAAAAAAAATTATATATAACAAAAAAGGTACCACAAAGATAAAACTTATATTACATAAAATAGTAATGTTACAATAAAAATACTCTGGTAATTCTAAAGTAATAAATTTTTGAAAACAATTAAAGTTTATTAAAGGGTAACATAGATAAATGAATAAAACATTTAGATAATAATAGCTTAGTGTAAAACATAAAAAATAACTAAAAAAACTATAAAGAAATATATATATAATTTCATAATAATAAATTAAAAACATAAGAATTTTAGAAATTAACAAAAATCGGGAAAAACGAGATTTGAACTCGCAACTTTTAACGTGACAAGTTAACACTCTACCTAGTTTTGAGTTATTTCCCCTTAAATTTTTGTATGAAACAAATGTTTAAAATTGGAGTTGAACCAATGACCTAAGAATTTTCAATTCTTCGCTTCTACCTTCTGAGCTATTTAAACGATAATTTAATATCTTAATTAAATTTAATTAAATTTATTGTTTTAAAAAGTATGTAAATTTAAGATTAATACTCAAATAAAAAGTTGGTTTATAAATGTATCTTAAAAAAAAAGAATGGAATTTTAATAATAAATTAGTATTAAAGTAAAATATTTTGTTTAATATATTATTAATATAAAATTTTATATTTTTTAGTTCAGCAGTATATATATATGTTAAAAGAGTTAGAGTATTAAAATATAATTGTATATATGCATTTTTTATATTTGATACTTTTTTTTGTAAAACATCAAATTGGCCTATTTGAAAATTTACTATTAGTTTACGAAGATTTAACGTATAATATAATGAAGGTAAAATAATATCTATAATTAAAAAATAAAAAACACCTAAAATTATAACTAATCAAAAAATTTGTGTTGAAACTATAGTAAAATCTAATTGTGGCATGAAAGTTTGGTTATTTTAAAAAAACTTATAGTAAAGTTGTAGTTTTGTATTTTTTCGAAACAAATAAAAAAAATATAAACTAAATTTTTATTTATGTTTTATTTTAATGCATGTTTAATACATCATTTAAATAAATACAAGAAAGTAAAGCAAAAACATAAGCTTGTAAAAATGCTATACCTAATTCTAATCCAATAAGTAATATTAAAAGTAATAAAGGGATAATGGCAAAAATAGCAAAAACTCCAGTTATTGAAAGCATAGTTCAAGAAAAGCCAGCTATAAAAAGATTAGATATTACATAAGTTTTTTTATTAGGGTTACCTATCTTTAAACTATATTTAATAAGCAAAGCATTATATAGTTTTTAAAATTTAATTTTAAAATTTTTTTAATAAGTAAATATTATTTTAGTATTAAAAATATAAAAATGGTCTGTAAATAAAGTTAAAATTAATTTTAAAATTTTATAATTTTTAATAAAGCATGACCTGAAGTTAAATTAGCAAATAATCGTATACTTAAAGTAAATACTTTAGTAATGTAAGAAATAATTTCAATTACTATTAATAAAGGAATAATAAATATAGGTGTATTTTTAGGTAAAAATACGTTTAAAAAATTAAAATTGTGTAATAATATTCCAATTAAATTAATTCCTGTAAACAATATAAAAGCTAAAGAAAAAGTAAAAATAATATGACTAGTTACTGTAAATGTATATGGAATCATCCCTATTAAGTTAGTACTTAACACAAGTAAAAAAATAACAAAAATAAAAGGAAAATAAATTTCGCCTTTATTTCCTATATTTTCTTTAATTATATTTGAAACTAAACTATATAAAAATTCTCCTATTAATTGTCAATTATTAGGTATAATACGTATTTGATATATTATAAACTGTAAAAAGGTAAAAATTAAAAAAAAAGATACTACTAAAAATAAAGTAGAATTTGTAAATGTTATATTTATTCCAAAAATAAAAAATGGTACTAGAGGTAAAATTTCAAATTGCTCTAAAGGACTCGTACAAAGTAAATTAAAAGTTGATGTTTCTAAATTCATATTATAAATTTTAATTAAAAATGATATGTGATATTACATACAAAATAAAAAGAAGTTGATATTTAACATTATAAAGGTAACGATTATTTCTTTGAGATCACTTACAATATTTGAAATTGCATTTATGTTATGAAAAAACATTGTCTTAACCAATTAGACGAAAGTGACAAATTTTATTATTATATATATCTATAATTTATATAATTTAATAAAACCAAAACAAGAAGAATAGGATTTGAACCTACAATAATTTGGTTTTGAAAACCAATGCTTTACCTATATAAGCTTTCTTCTTTTATTCTATTTATTTGTTTTGGTTCTGGTATAAAAAGATTCGAACTTTTGAATAATGACTCCAAAAATCATTGCCTTACCGTAACTTGGCTATATACCATTCTATTTTTTGAACATTAAAAAAAATTTAAAAGATAAAGAGGGATTTGAACCCTCGTTGAAAATTTCAAATTAGTTTTCAAAACTAACGCTTTAAACCACTCAGCCATTTACCTCTAAACCAATATATAGAAAGAATAGGATTTGAACCTATGACGAACAATCATAATAATTTAGCAAATTATCGCTTTAAACCACTCAGCCACCTTTCCATTTCTTTTTAAACTAAAAACAACAAATAAATTTTTTCTATAACTCCTTAGCTAACTAATTTTTCTTAAAACTCAAGATATAAAATCTCTTAAAATTGTAGCTTCTATAACAATAGGCATTGCATGATGATTTACACCAGTTGGATTAATATGTATTTTTCTCCATAAGAACTATGTAAGTTGTTAGAAATAACACAAAGTTCAAAAATTAAATTATTTATAGTAAATTTATATTTAAAATTTAAATATATTTTTAGACTTTATTTAGTTATTTATTGTAAAATTCTTATTTAAAGTGTTAAATGCCCACTATTAATTAACATTTAATAAATATAAATATTTAGTTTAATTTTATTATAATAATATACACAAATTTCAGAACATTGTCCATAAAAAACTCCTTCTCGTTTAACAAATAAAGAATTTTGATTTAATCTTCCAGGAATTGCATCAATTTTAATACCAAAAGAAGGTACTGCTCAAGAATGTATTACATCTGCACTAGTAACAATTAAACGAATAAAAGTGTTTATTGGAACAACTAAACGATTATCTACTTCTAACATTCTAAAAGCTCCTTGTGTTAAATCATCTTCTTGGATTAGATAAGAATCAAAATTTATAATTTTATTGTTATTTGCATTTAAATAATCAAAATATTCATAACGTCAATATCATTGTAAGCCAATTACTTTTATAGTTAAACAGGGGTTAACTATTTCTTCAAGAGAATATAGCAAACTAAATGAAGGTATTGCTATGAACAATAAAATTAATCCTGGAGTTACTGTTCAAACTATTTCAATGAATGTACCATGTATTATTGGATACGCTAATGAATTTTTTTCATGTGAAAAATGGAATAAAATTCGTGCAAGCATTCAACTTACAAAAATCATAATTATAATTAAAAGAAACATTAGCTGATGGTGCAAATTTATAATCCCTTCAAATACAGGGGTAGCAGGATTTTGAAAACCTAATTGTCAACTTTTAGGAGCATCTAAGAAGGTAATATTTAAAAAAAATTGAGTAATAGCTATATAAAAACTATAAAAATACATGTGAAAAAAGTTATTTTTTAGAAACCTAAACAATAGAGTCAATATAACATAAAAAAATACTTACTATTGGACTTGAACCAATAACTTTTAAAAAAGAATGAATTTTAAATCCATCGTGTTTACCAATTTCACCAAGTAAGTGAACTATTTAATTTTAAACAAATAATGAAATATAAATTCATAATATATATCTATATAGATTTAGATTTTATTTTTTAATCTATATTTGTTATTTTATTTAATTATATAATCTAGTTTCTACGGTTTATATTATAAAATGTAATTATTTAACTAAAAATACTTTTAAAACAAATTGATTTCAGCTATTTTAATTTGATTTTTCTAAATTTTTTATTTTACTATAAAAATAAAAAGTTAATTTAAATAAAACTAGAATTTATTTTACAATTATTTTTGTATAATTACAAAATTAAAAAAAAAAAAAAAATTTTAATTTTAGAAAAAAGTTATTGTATTAATTTTTTTATATGTGAAAAATAAACTCAGATTTTTATAGAATAAACACCTTTTAAAGAGTAAATTTGACCATTTGTAAATTTTGTAAATTAGTTATTAAATAACTGTTTAAAAAACTTTAAATGCTAATTGACTAAAATAAAGTTTTTAATTGAATAAAATATTTGTATATAATTTTTATAAAAGTATATAATAGTATGTTTAATAATTATAATAAAAATTAGTTCATACATAATGGAACAATGTTTTCACTATATTCAAATATTATTAAAACATGATTAGAAAGAGTATTTAATGGAGGTAAAGTAGATTTGTAATAAGGTATAAAATTTTTTGAATCATTAGAAATTAAACTTTTTACATTAAAATTAAATAAAGAACAAGTACTTCTTGGTTGTTTTTTTTTAAAAAACCCTTTGATTTGAATTGTAAATCCAATAAGTTTATTTTAGGTATATTCCATTATATGTAAAAAAATATCCTTTAAAAATTATACAAAATAGTTGTTTATTATATATCTTTATATCAAAATACATTTTAATTTGTAGTATTGGTTTTGTTTTAAAGATCTTTATTTATTTAGAATCTAGATATAAATTTTCAATTAAAATTATACAAATACAAAAACCATTTATAGAAGAAAAAATATTATAAAAATTACTATTTTTTTTTATTATATAGTTAACCTGTTTATACAATATTTTTAATATTATTTGAATAGGAATACCAAAATTTAAATAATATCTAATCCAACAAAAAATACTTTCAGGATTCATTAATCAATGTATACGAATAATTTGAAGATAACTAGTATTATAATATTGTGTAACCAATAAATTTGTAAATAAATGTAAACTATTTTTATTTTGAATTAAGTTTTTTTTAGTTTTATTAAAATTAGTTTTAAAATTTTTTTGTAACTTTAATAAAAATTTATTTAATTTTATTTTATTATATTTGGTATAAAATAAATTTAAGGTACTAGAGTTATTTAAACTATATTTAAGTTCAAAATTTAACAAACTAAATAAATTTGAACTATTTTTAGACATTTTTATAAAATTAAAAAAAATTTGATAAAATGTAAAATTTTTATTTAGAATTAAAGATCATGTATTATTTGAATTAGTATATCTTAAAAATTCTAAATTAAATTTTTGAAAATATCCTATTCTTAAACTTTGAGATGTAATTTGTCTTTTCATATTATAAAATAGTATTAAAAAAACTTTTTGAAGATTTATAATAGAATTAGTATCTTTTAAATAAATTTAAATGCTTTAATTTAAGCCAATTATAATCTAAGTATTAAAACAGGATTTTCCCGTTTTTATACATAAAATCAAAATTGAATTTCATTCGGATTTTTTCTCAAAAAAATTAAGTATTAATATAAGAATAAATCGATTCATTTTTTAATCTAAAAAAATATTCTTGAAAACATATAAATATACTTATAATTAAATTAATTTATTCAATATTTTATTTACTTAACATGGCTATTCTATATATTTCTAAAAAATAATGGAAAAACTAGAGGTTAATTTTCATAGATCCTTTCGTACAAAATGAAATAATTTTATATTTTTCTTACATTACAGAAGATAAAATCCGAACTGTTTTACAACGTTCTGAACCCAGCTCACGTGATTTTTTAATTGGCGAACAACCAAACCCTTAGAAAGTTGTGCTTTTCTAGGTTAAATTAAGCAGACATCGAGGTATCAAACTGTGATTTTTATAAGTTCTTTTGATCACAATTAATCTGTTATCCCTAAAGTTTCTTTTATTTGATAAGCGAAAATAAATTTCACTCATATTTTCGGGTCATTATGTCAGGAAATTCTCCTCGAATTAACTTATTAGTTTTTTCGTTAAGCAAATATTTATCATTATACTATTGTTTAATTTATTAAACAAAATTTACTTTAGAACTCCTTTGTTATTTTTTAAAAGGAAACCTTCCCAGTTAAACTACCAAATTTTTATTTTTTTTAATTAATTAAATAAATTTATTAAAAATTAGATAGTGGGTTTTCAAATACACCACATTTATTAAATTTTTAAAAATTTAAAATATAAAATTTATAGTAAAGAATTATAGGGTCTTTTCGTCTATCTGCAATTTGTCTTGTATTTGCACAAGAAATATAATTTCGCTGAATTTTTACTAGAGACAGTTTAGAAGTTATTTTACCTTTCAAACAAGACGGAATTTACCCGCCAAAGAATTTTGCTACCTTAGGATTCTTATAGTTAAAACCGCCGCTAAATTAATTTTACTTTTTTCTCTTTTATAAATTAGTAAATATATTTTTACTATTTAACAACAATAAAAAAAAAATATTAAAAATTGCTGGGCAGGTCTCAAATTTTATTTATATTTTTACAAATTTACAAAATTTTGTGTTTTTGTTAAACAGTTACTTCTAAAAAAAGAATATATTTTATAAAATATATTCTTTTATTTTTTTTGCGAACAAAAAAATTTTTTTGCCGAGTTCCTTTAGTAAAATTTAATCATTCATTTTATTATTACCTGTGTCGGTTGTTGGTACGGTACTTAATATTATATAATTTTTTCTTGAAAAATAATCTAACTAACGTTATTTTATTTATTTTTTAATTAGTTTTTTTATTTTTGTATACTAAAAAAGTTTATACTTATATCTTTATTAAATGAATTCATCAGAAAAAAATTTCTTTATTTCCTTAGAAACCGATTTACTTTATATATTTGAATTTTTATAAAAACCCCAAATGAATAATGTTTATAATTTTTATATAAATTACGCTACTCATATCAACATTTTTTCTATTGATTTTTGTTTATGACCAAAAATTAAAATAAACTAACAATATATTTTACTACCATTTAAAAAAATTTGTCATTTCAGTATATATTTTATATTTTAACATTATAGTCTTACCAAAAAAATAACAAGTTTTAACACAATTACTATAAGGTGGCAACTTCTAAGCCAACTATATATATTTTTTTGACTTTGATAAAAATAATTTAAAAACTTTAATGAACAATAAGGATTGATCTCCTTTTGATTTAAAACCTTAACGCTTTTAAATCTAACTATTGATTTTAAAATTTGGTATTTAAAGTTTAAAAAAAAAAAAAAAAAATCTTTTTATTGCTATACCCACAAATTTTAATCTATTATCAACGCATTACTAAAATAATTTTCGTAAAAAACCAGCTATTACTAAGTTTGATTAGCCTTTCACCCCTAATTACAAATTAAATAAATATATTTCAACATATAGTAATTTAGTCTTATACCACTAAAATTGGCTTTTACTAATTTATAATTAAATCACTTAGCTTCGGGTTTAATTATATTTAACTATGAAATAAAATATTTTTTCATTTAACCAAAACATTTTTAATTTGCTAAATATAATAAGTTGTTGATCCATTATGCAAAAGGTAATTTGTTAATAAGAAAAAATTTCTTTAGTTTTCAAAAAAATTTAAACATTCAGTTTCTATAAGTTTTTTATTAATTTTTTTTAATATTAATCTTTTTCTTTTACAATACTATATTCACTAATAATCAAGAAAAGCTTTTTTAGCTCAGTATGTGATTTTACTTTTTTAGAAAAAAATCTCATAATATTTAATTTTATTTTATTATAAATTATTTTTAACTTAATGGACTTTTTTACCAACTAAGGTTTTAGGTTAATTTTTTAATATATAACTTATAAACAACAGCTAAATTATTAATTTTTTATTTTGTTTTTTGTCATTTTTCACCAATATTTAACAAAATCTCAATTGATTTTTTTTATGCTACTAAGATGTTTCAGTTTACATATTTATAATTCAATAAAATTGGTTTTCCATAATAATTAATATAAGAAATTTATATATTACAAGTATACACCTAAATAATAACTTTTCGTAATTTATACGTCTTTTTAACTTTTCTTATTAAAATATTCACTAAATGCTTGATGTTTAATTATGTATAAAAATAAAAAATGTATTATAAATAAATAAATAAAAAATACCTAAATTAAATTTTGATAATCTTTTTCAGCTGCAAATTCCTTTACAACTACCTTGTTACAACTTTACTAAAATCAATTTTTTCAATATTATAAGTATTTTTTTAAATTTATGTATTAATTATAAAAATATTTAAACATTTAAAAAATAATTTCTTAGCATGATGGGCAGTATGTACAAAATTTGGAAAAATTTTCAATATAGCGTTCTAATCTATAATTACTTGTGATTTCAACTTTATATTTTCAAATTTCAGAAAATAATTCGTTAGTTTATTTGTTGTTTTATTCTATATTTAAATATAAAATTTATTTAGAAAATAAAAAAGTAACACATATAAAGTCGCCTAATTTATTATGAACATGAAGATTTGTCGTAATTCTTATTTATCTTAATATATTTATATTAAAAAGAGTTTTGTTTATTAAAATTAAATTTGTTTTTAAATATCACAACATAAACTTTAGACAACCATGCATTCATGTTATACCTAAAAAATTATTTTATAAAAATACAAAAATTAGTAAGGTTTTTCGCGTGTTTTCGCATTAAACTACATGTTCCAGCACTTATACAAATTCCCGCCAATTCCTTTAAGTTTCTATTTTGCAATAATATTCCTCAGGTAAAGTAATTTTCCATTTAGATAATTATAAACTTAAAAATATAAAAATTACTTTTTATTTACTGTAAAAACTACTCAGGTTTCTAATCTGTTTTGCTACTTTTACCTTCGTAAAATAATGTCAGTATTAATCTAGATTATAATTTTCATCTATTAGTATTCCTAAAAATATTATTAAATTTAATTTTTACATATAAAATTATATAATCTTTTATTATACTCTATAATAAATTTTTTAATAATACTTACTTAAAATAAGTTATTAAGCTTTAATAATATCAAAAATTTATAATTATATTACATTTTATACCAAATAAAACCAAATAACATTTTTTCTTCTTGTATTACCGCTGCTGCTGGCACAAAATTAGCTAGAATTCAAAAATAAATTTCATTATATTGTTTTATTTTTTATGCTTTACACACTAAATATGTTTTACACATTTATAATTTAATTGGATCAAACAACCGTTTATTGTCCAAAATTCCTTGCTGCTGCCTTTTTTTATTAAGTTCGAATTTTTTCATTTTCGCTGTGGTTATAAATTCTTTCAAATTAACTAAAAATTATTGGCTTGAAATAATTTTTAATTTATTCAATAACCTAATTTTTTATAAAATTACTAATTCTAAAAGTTAATACTTTTAAAATTAAAAAATTTTTATAATTTACTCACCCTTTTGTTTTTTTTATTTTAAAATATAAATAAAAATTTAACTTGCATGCTTTATGTCAATTATATAATGTTTAATTTGAACCAGGATTAAATTCATTAAAATTTATTTTCTACTATTTCTGCACAATTTGCATATAAAATATATGAATCCTATAGTATTAATTTATCTAAGTTACTATTTAAAAAAAAATAAATCAAAATTAAATAACTTTAAAATACAAACAATTAATTAGTTATTTTTTTAAATATAGGTGTTTCCTTAAAAGTATGGTATGCTGTTGGCGATGAAAGAATTCATTCTAAAGAATTAGCTTTTTTAGATAAAGTTTCAAGTTTACAATCTGAAGTCTCAAATAATCAGGGATTTGAAACACATTCTTTACCTTGTGTTAAAGTAACATAAACAATATAAAAAAAAAATATTGCTGCTACAAAAGAAATATATGAACCTAAAGTGCATACTAAATTTCAATTTGCATAAGCATCTGGCCAGTCACTAATTCTTCTGGGCATACCAGATAATCCGAGAAAATGCATTGGAAAAAATGTTAAATTTACTCCTATAAAAGTTGTTCAAAAATGAATTTTACCTAATACTTCTGGGTATTGAATTCCAAATATTTTGCCAAATCAGTAGTAAAAACCTGCAAAAACAGAAAATACTGCTCCCATAGATAAAAATAGACTCACCATCAAAGACTGGACGGATGTCTCTAAACTGTACATGTGACTTTTACCTTATACAGCTCTTCTTTCAACCGAAAGTAGAGTATAGCATATTTGAAAAGGATTTAGTAATTTAAATTTCGATTTTATTTTTAACTTAAAGTTAAATTTTTACTTAAATTCCCATATTAAGTACTCCTTTCAAAACATAAAAAAATAAAATTTGATGAAAATGCCTCTACTTTAGACGTATGTTAGTTTCTTTTCTAGAAAAAAAATCTAAATTAAAAAACTTCCATAACCCCAATTCTAAATAAATTATAGGGAATTTAAACCTAAATGCCCTCAAAAAACGTCTAAATGTCACTTTAGGACCTTTTCATTATTATAATCTTTGATTAAAACTGTCCGCTTTTTATTGAGTCTATGATAATGAGGCTATGTAATCACTATCACTCTGCGCTACCAAAGGTAGAAGGCTTTTTAACCTCGACAAAAGCTTATAAAAAAGGTTTATTATATCACCCCCATAATGACAACTATCTTGGAAACTGTTTTAAACGATCCCTTTTCACACATACTTTGTTCTCTACAATATATACTTATACTAAATACATATAAGTTAGTTTTCTAACAGATAACTAAATGTGATGATTTACTGTATTGTTATATTATATAACAAGACTCAATTATACAGGTTGCTACTATTAATTTAATGTGCAACATACGCTTAATGCTGTTATTAGGAGGTACCATAGTGATGTGGGTTGGGTATTAGACTTACCCCCCTAAGATCCCGGTGTGCGATTTACAGTGCATCGGGCTCTTTTGGATAAAAAATCCTACTATTCTCAGACTGCTTATATATATTCAGCTTCATATCTCACTCTTTTAATTCTCTGAATGTAGCAGAAGACTCTATTGCAAACGTCACCTCGATAGGGACACTTTTTCCCTTTCTTTTATCTAACAACCTACCACAAATGTGAAACTAACAAACAGATTCAAAAATGTACCCTGACCCTGCATTACAAATAAAGCCCAACTAAGAATTTTAATCGCTCACAACACTGGTCCCGTAAAGCTAACTCTAACTTTCTTTTTTCTTAAAAGACACTTTTTAAACAACCTCAAAAACCTTTATGCTCTTTTCTAATAATTCATGATTTAAAAAACTACAAACAGTCCTTGTAATATCGAACAAGTGTGCTACAACATAAAAAGTGTCATGTAAAGCTAAATCTAAACCTGAGTTTGCTAACACAATACCAGTTAAACCTCCTATTGTAAATAAAAATAAAAAACCAATTACAAATAACATTGGAGTTTGTAAATAAAGAGAACCTTCTCAAAGAGTAGCTAATCAGCTAAATTGGATTGAACGAAGCTTAACTAAAATAATTCCAATAAGCTAAGCACGCACTTCCATCAAACCCAGCGAGATTGTTACCAATCACTAAGCTTTTTTATCTCTAAGTTGACATTGTTTCATTTATAAATCATTAATTTATATACAAAATCTAAAACTTAAAGTAAGTGAGTCTTTAATCATATATTATCTTATTTAATTTAATCTAAATTAAACATAACGTAATCAAGTAAATCTTAAAAAACATTGTTTGAATTACCGAAAAAATGCTTTTAGTATTAAATACATAATATTTTATTTATTTAGTTTGTATTATATTATATTTATTTTGTACAAAATAAGCTTCAATATAATTACTTTTTGTCGAGTGTTATCTTTGTCACATGAATCCTAAATAAATTCATTTATATTAGAGGTCTCTTTACTTGATTTCAGCATTACTATGGACCCCACTTGCTTTTATATTACATAAACAAACCAACTTAAATTAATGAACATTTCTCCATAAGCATGTAAAACTGATGTATTTAAATTAGTTAAGCTTAAATACGTGTAATAAAAGGAAATCGTTTGAATACCTGTCCCAAATACAATTGGTAATGCTTCAATGTGAATAATGCTTACGATGTAAATTTTCATTTTATAAGTATTGAAATATTCATATAGCTGACGGAGCCATGAAAAGAGTGAATTACCCTCCAAAGTATCTCTGATTTTGACAATTCAGCCACATCCATTTATTAATCATAACCATCAAGAGTAGTTGAAAACAAACCGTCATACGTCATATTTATACACTCACCTCTCTTTTTAGCGCAGGCTATTGTTTTTCTATTAGAACTGAATCAATATAAGCACTAAGGTTTTTTGCAGTTATTCCTCCGCAATCCAATAATAAAAATGAAATAGTAATTATTTAATTAAAAATACAAAAACTAATACACTTTTTTATGGAAATTCTTTACATTCTTTAAAGGTCTCCCAAATTTTAATTCCTGTAGGGATTGCAATTGTTAAAGTAGCTGACGTAAAATAAGCTCTAGAATCTACATCTAAACCTACTGTATACATATGATGAACTCAAACTAAAAAACCTAATATTGCAATAGAGACCATTGCATAAATCATAGATACACTTCCAAATACTGGTTTTCTTGCAAAAGTAGAAATAACTTGACTAATTATACCAAAACCTGGTAAAATAATAATATAAACTTCAGGATTGCGATAAGTTACCTCTTTTTATGGAAGTAGTCTCACAGAAAACTGTGCAAGCCACTTTTGCAGCACACAGCTTTTTTTCTTACACTTACTTTGCATTCGTTGCTTTATTAAAAAACAGTTGACTCTCTGTAAAGCTTTTATTGTATAGATAAACAAAGCAGGGTTGATTTACAAGCCGACACAAACTTGTAGCAGCTTTTATTTTAATCCATTTAATTAAAAAGTTGTATCTAACCATATCTTTATTTGAAAAAAATCATACTTATTTACAAAAGTCGACTCCCAACAATCTTAATAATCAAAAGTTGTAGACTTTTGATTGCAACTCGTATTTACTTAACTAGTCTCACCATCAACCTTAGAATAAAAGACTCATTACAAAGTGTTAACAAAACATGTCCAAAAAATCAAAATAAATGTTGATATAAAACAACATCTCCTCCAGAAGCAGTATCAAAAAAAGAAGTATTAAAATTTCTATCAAAAAGCAACATAGTCAAAGCTCCTGCAAAAACAGGTAAAGATAAAACTAATAGTACAGCAGTAATTAAAACAGATCATACAAATAACGGCATATTTTTAAAATTTTGACCTTCACTTCTCATGTTAAAAATAGTAACAATAAAGTTTATAGCACCTAAAATAGAAGATGCTCCGGCAACATGTAAAGAAAAAATAGCGGCATCTACAGCTCCTCCTGAATGACTTTGAATACTACTCAATGGAGGGTAAACAGTTCAGCCTGTACCAGCTCCAACTTCAATTAGTGACGAAAATAAAAGCAATAACAAACTAGGAGGTAACAATCAAAAAGAAAGATTATTTAAGCGTGGATACGCCATGTCTACAGCACCTATTAAAATAGGTACAAAAAAATTACCACTTAAGATAGGAATTGGAGTTCTCCTCTTAAAGAATCGTACATACATGTCCTCACATATACGACTCGCTCTTCCAAATAAATAAACCATTAGCTCAAACAACTTGAATTTGATTATACTTTGTTTTTGCTAACAACACTTCCACTTTTATGATGTATTTTATAATGACACCTTGAGTATAATAAAATTATGTGCTACATATTATTGCTATTTAGACTTCTTTCTTTATAAATTAGCTTTATTTTATGATAACTATCCAAGACTTCATGTAAATAATTATTTTTAAAAGCAAAAAAAGAAGAAGAGAGTGTCTACAATGAGTGGGTATAAAAATTAATTATATTGTACTCTTAATAGTTTTATTTTCAAAAATAAATCTAACTTGTAAAGTTAAACTCAATTAATTTTATGTAATCAAGATGATATATATAAACGTGTAATGTAGTAAGTTAATTTTTTTTTAAACTATAAGCTTTAAAAAATATCATATTAATAATATTATAAATATGTATTAAATCTTAATTAAAGAAAGTATAAAAAACTTATGAATCATAGTATGTTCTATTTTTTTTAGTTTGTTTATCTATTTTAATAACTTTATAACTGCTTGAATTTTTAGTTATAAATATCATTTTTTATTATTAAAGGATACTTTATATAATCTTACTCTTAAAGTTTTAGTTATAAATAATTTAGATAATTTACTTACAACAATAACAACAATTATAAAAAATATTTACTTACTAAATACACATTTTTTTATATACACGTTTTCACTATAAACACCAGAATAAGTACCAGCTAACTTAACTAAATTTATTTGTTTTTTAAACACTTTATTAGTTATCTTATAAATTTAAGAAATTAGTATATATTTACTCAACCTCTACTAAATATAGTTTCGATTTCTACTTTTGAGTATATACTTACTAAGCATAAATTTGATTTAGATAAGTTTTATTTATTAAGAATTAACGAATTTAGCTTTTGCTTAATATTAACAATTTGTAGCTGGTTTCAAATAGTACTTTTATTATTATATTTACCAGTATACTTAGTGTTACTCAAATCATTTGCTTTTCGTTCTCGTTTATATAAACCCCTTCTGTTATCTATTACTATTATTCTTTAGTCAAAGACTTGAACTTAAAAATAATGCGTCATAGACCGTACTTTTTATTTTTTTAAGTAAATATTTAGATAAATTAATATGCCCTTTAAGGTTTTTAAAAGTAATTTTATTTAGAAAAAAATTCAATAATTTATCTTTTTTTGAGGTTTTCATGTTTAATCAAGATATTCTTTAGACACATTAACTTTAAAGTTATAGCATCTTGCATTATTATTAAGTTCCTTTTCTGTTTCGGTATTGACTATGCTTGTGGATTCAAAGTATACAGTTTCATTTATACCTCTTGCATTTAGATCGTCTCTATATCCATTTTTATGATAAATCAACTTATAACATTCGGAAGATACAGTTATTGCTAAACCGATTTTTATAACAAAAACTCATTGTTATTAAACTTAATACAATTACGAAAGCTAAGTCTAAACTAATAAATCCATTTCCAAATATTAGGATTTTTTGTCGTTTCACACAATCTTCTTGTGTTTAGACCTTAGTGTATTAATGCAATAAGCATTATTAATCCACACACTATGAATATATATATATATTAATATCTTAAAGACCACGTCGTAAAAATCCACCAATTAAAACTGGCATTACAAAAGTAGAGTAAAATAGCAAACTGTTTTGAAAACATTACATTATTCCCTCCGAACCGGACTTGCTACTTTCATCGCACTCGGCTCTCCGTGCAGTTAAAATTTAATATCAATCGATTTATACAATAAAGACTTCTATTATGCACACTTTTATGACATAAGGGTACATTATAGTATCTATTTACGTAACATAATCTAATACTTTAATTTTTGATTAATCTTAAGTTAAAGGCTATTAAACATCTCGTCTGCACTAAATTACTTCACATTCTCTAAATACTATTTTAGATGTATTACTAAGACCTTGTTTAGTAGTTGCTACTATTAACCTTTAGTATCCTATCTTATTTACAAACTTAGACAATCACAAAGTTACTTATATAACTACTAAATTACCTTTAGAACTTTTTTAGTCATGTATATTATACTTGATATAATACTGGCTGTAAGAGGTAACTCTTGATGTCGATTTTTTTTAGTCTCACAAGCTCTTACAAATAATTTTATAGCGGTAAAAACATTTGATTATATGAACCAGCCTCTTGACTTAGATTTAAAGTTGATATTATGTTCATAGGTAACCTACTTCACCCATTATTTTTTGAAATAACCGCTTTTCAGTGAATGGGCTTTTTCGACATGCTACTTTCTTTTATTTTGTTTTCACTCAAAAGTTAGTCGAATAGTTAAAGGACATTGTTACAATCCTTGCATACTAAGTATGCACAGTTGATATAGTCTCACTTTAATGGCGCACAAAAAAATCATTAAAAACGCATGTGCTGTTATTAAAACATTATATAATTGTGTATTTGAACTTAAAAATTGATAGCCTACATAAACTAACTCTGCTCTAATTGCAACTGAAAAAACTGTACCTAATACACCAGCAAAAGCACCAAAAATTAGATAAATAACACCAATATCTTTATGATTTGTTGAAAAAACAAAACGCGCTATTAGTTGTTTAATTTTTATTAAAGACATAATATCTATAATTTTTATACAATTAAATATTTAGTTTTATATAGAAATTATTAACATTTTATATAAATAGTTTAAAATTATAAAGTATAAATGTAAATATCTACAAACTTATTTTGTAGGAAAAATATATGAATATGTATAAGTTATTAAAAAGCAGATGAAAAACATAAAACTAATTAAATATCACAATAGAAATGTTTAACATCACTTAAAAAAACAATATGTATAGCTTAATCTAGTTATTTACTTTTTTTAAAAAGTTATATTTATTTTTTAAGAATATTTATTATTTTAGTATATTCGTAATCTACCGCAGTTAACTTCTTAACTTAGTATTGTTATGAAAAATTAAATTTCTATCTTAGTGTCAGACAAAATAATTATAATACAACTATATATTAAACAAATTTTATTTATAAAATTTTTTCTTTTTTTAGCAGTTTAACTTAATATTTATAAAATTAAATATGAAAATAAATAGCCTTTCCTTTAGATTTGTATATTTTTAAAAATCCTAAGTATATGAGTTATACCTATACCAACAAAAGTTTATTACCAATTTAAAAAGTTACAAACAAAAACGAATACAAATATTCTATATAGTTACTAAATCATAACAAAATTAAATATATATGATTTTAGGTTTACTTTTAATAAAGCGTTGGATTTATTATTGCTTAAGAAAATAGACTTCACTTAACCCTAAATATTTATTAAAAAATCTAAGGTATACTATACAACTCAAAACATTACATTGTATTAACACCATTTAATTTTTATGCACTAAAAATAAGATTTAAGATTATAAAAAATATAAAATCTAAATAAATATTGAACAAATATAAAACTTTACAAAAAAATACCAAAATTCATAAAAAATATATAAAAAAACATTTTAAAAAAATTTAAGATATATTATATTATTGTATATTTAACTTTAAAATACTAAAAATAATATATAATATACTTTAAATATAAAAAACATTAAAGAAATAAGAAAGTTTATGAAAAAAATATAGCGAAAATCACAGCAAACTTATACAAAAATGGGGAAAATAAATAAAAATTTCTTTTTAGCATGTATCTAAATTTTTTTATATTTCTAAATTAAAATAGATAATTTTAGTTTTACTTTCAATAAGAAATTTAATTGGGTATTTCCTAAAATAATAAACTAAAAAGAAAACTTACTTAATTATAATATATATATTAAATAAACTTACCTAAACCTAAAATATAAATAACAGTTATTAAAAAAAACAATTCAAAATAGATTTTAAACATTGTGTTACAAGATTACCTGTTTATATTTAATATAATAAAAATGTATTAAAGAAAAACAAACAAACTTTTGAATAAATTTGGAATTTTAGAAAGATGTGTTTAAATGCTAAATACCTAAACAATGAAAAAAAGAACTAGGACATAATATTATAAAAAAAAAGCTAAAATTTTTATCTCTGTGAATCTTTAAACTAATTTAAATATTTTTAAATTTAATTTTAGCAAAAAAATTTAATTAGCCATTTACTAAAAAAATAAACTGAAAAATAATATAACTAGTTAATTATATTTAATATATAAAATCAAATAAACTTAAACATATTACTACTAAATAGTTTTTTAAGAAAATAAGATAAGAATAAATAACAAGTATTTAATAATTCTATGTAAATATATATGTATATTTACAGTTATTTAGTAATTTTTGTTTTTAACAAACCAATTGTAATATATAAAATTAATTAGTTTTTTTTTTCTATAATTTTAGTAATTTTTACCATTATTAATTTATAAACACCTATCAAATACATTTCTATTTTTTGATTTTCACATAATATGTATATAGAATCTAAAATTTATAAAATAAAAAAATGCCATCATTAATGCAAAAAGAGCAATAGCTTCTGTTAAAGCAAATCCTAAAATTGTATACCCAAATAATTGTTGTTTCAATGATGGGTTACGTGAAAAACCAATAACTAATGATCCAAAGACAATACCAACACCTGCACCAACTCCGGTTAAACCAATGGTAGCTAACCCTGCTCCTATCATTTTAGCACTTTGTAAAGTAACGTTCATATTTTTAAGTAAAATTAAAATTAATAATAAATTAAACCCAAATCTTAAAAAAACAGTATGCAAATACATTCAGTTTTTTATATATGTTATCACAAGAACATGAATCACCCACTAAACTATACATCTAACATGGAAAAAAACTTCTAATTTTATACTTAGTAACAAGATTTATTAACTTGAGAAAATAATTTAATTAAAATACAATTTAAATGTTAATCATCTCACGATAAATAAAAGGTAGAGTTGTACAAAACATAAAATAAACATTAGAAAACTTTTTTTTTGAAGAAGAAAGGATTCGAACCTTTGATAAAATTAATTTAATAGATTTACAATCTATCGCTTTCACCAACTCAGCAGCTTCTCCGTTAATTATATAAAATAAGTTAACTTTTGAAAAACAAAAAATATTTAAAATAGAAATATATATAATAAAAACTTTATTTAAAATTGGATACAAACCAATATAAAAGTAATAAAAAACTTTTATTTTAATTAAATTATTTAAATAAAAATAAATAAAACCATATTTTTATTTATAATATATAACATGTTAACTTTTACATTATATTTATTTTTACAATACAAATAATTGAATTTATTTTATCTTAACAAAAGTTATAACATTAGAAGCTTTGCGATAAATTTGTAATACTATATCCTGTTTTTTCAAATTAACGCGTTGATTTAAAGTTAAAGTAATGGACCCTATCATAGCTATTAATAAAATAACACTACTTAATAAAACTAAATAACCAAAAAATATAATAATACACTAATTATACGAAAAAATGTATTTATTTACTTTTAAAAAATATAAATTAAAATATAATATATTTATTTATAAAAACTAAGTTGTAAAATTTATTACAAAGGATTATTAAGAATTTACATATAAAAACAAAATAACAATATATAAAATTTTAAAAAATTAAATATGTAGTATATAGATTCAAACCTATGGAATATATATTAAAAGTAAAGTTTTGATATTCTAATCAATTAAAATATGTAAAATAATTTTCTATATGTTGGAAATTTATATATTTTTTTAAAAATGTAAGTGAATCTAAATTGGAAACAAAGTCTACGTTTATAATAAGTAAAAATTGAACAAATACAAATAAAGACACCAATAAACTTAAAAATTTAATATAATAAATTTTAATAAATTGATCTAAATAAACATTAAATTTAATATTTAACATCATAATTACAAATAAAAATAAAACCGCTATTGCTCCAACATATACTACAATAAAAATAATTGCAACAAATTCAGCACCAATTAATAAAAGTAACCCTGAAGCATTAAAAAATAATAAAACTAAAAATAATACGGAATGTACAGCATTTGTTGAACTCACAATTAATCAAGCACAGACTAACATCAAACTTGAAAATAAATAAAACAAGAAATTAAAAAACATTTAAATATAATTTAGTTATAATTGAAAAAAAAGATTTGAACTAATAATCACAATGAACTTGTGCTTTACCTATTTTAAGCTATTTTCAAAAATAAATTAATTAAATATTTTTCGACTTATACTTAATATTAAATGGATACAAAATAGTCCAATAATATATATACAAATACTTTTTAATATTCAATAACTAAGTAAATAATTTTTTAACATATACATAAATTTATAATAAATACCAAAGTTAAATAGAAAAAATTGTATAGATAAAAATGAAGATATACATAATAATAGTAAACAACTAGTTATTCTGTTAAAAATTGAAAATAACGAATTTTTTTGTAAATTATAAATTAATAAATGAGGTGTTTGAGGTCTATTTTTTAAAGATTGCATATTTTGGAGTTATAAAAAAGGTCACATAAAAGCCAAAACTTTATTGTATGTGTGATTATTTCGATGAATTATGTGTATACTTGTATTTAATTATTTTTGGGTAGTAAAATTTATTTTAATTTATTTATATTTTTTGTAACTTATTTACTAAAAAGTTTTCTAAAATCCCTAAAAAAGGTATAATTATTAAAAAATAACTAAAATAAAAAATAGTTGCAATTTGACCTATCCAAACATAAGGATCTTCTACAGCACAGCTTCCTATTCAACCTAATATTAAGCAACAAGCAACAAATAACCAATAAAAAATTTTATAAACTGGTCTAAAATAAGATGATCTTATTTGAATATTATGTATTCAAGGCAATACTACTAGAATTAAAATTGAAATTAACATAGCTAAAACCCCTCCTAATTTTCAAGGCACACTTCTTAAAATTGCATAAAATGGTAAAAAATGTAATTAAATATTTTTGTTAAAAAAACAAAAAAAAATTCTTACTAGAATTACATGCGTTAACATTTTCGTAACGTGAAACTCTCTATACATAATTAGAAATACAATATATGTTAATATTATAATTTTAAATTTTAACTAAAGATGTTTACATATAAATATACATTAAATTAATATATAATATCAATTGTTAATAAAGTTATATAGAAATATATATATAATTAGTTACTCAAGTTAATTGAAAATCATCTTTCAATGTTTTACTTACATATCACTCAGGAACTATTAAATGAGGTGTTACCATTGGATTTGCTTCAATATAATTATCTGAATGTGCTAAAACATTTGGCATAAAATAAATAAAGAAAGAAAAAACAATAAGAAACACTATCAAACCAACAAAATCTTTAATTAAAAAATAAGGATACATAGAAATTTTGTTTATTTTAGAATCAACACCTAAAGGATTTCCAGACCCTACTTGATGTAAGATAGCTAAATGAATACAACTCATAGCTGCTATAATAAAAGGAAATAAATAATGAAAACTAAAAAATCTATTTAAAGTTGCTTGTGAAACTGAAAAATCTCCTCAAAGTCAAACTACAAGAGAATTTCCTATTAAAGGAACAACCGATGCCAAAGAAGTAATTACAGTTGCTCCTCACAAACTCATCTGACCTCAAGGTAAGACATAACCGATAAAAGCTGTTAAAATCATAAGCAATAATATAATTATTCCTATAGCCCAAACAAACTGTCTTGGTTGGCTAAACGATCCATAATAAAGACCTCTAAATAAATGAATATAAACAGCAATAAAAAAAAAAGACGCTCCATTTGAATGCACATATCTTAGTAATCATCCAAAATTTACATTTCGACAGATATGTTCAACGCTTAAGAAAGCTAAATCTATATGCGGTGTATAATGAACTAGAGCTGAATATCCCTGCAGTCAACCCCCTTTCCAAAACTGTATATGATAATTTCTTATCATACAGCTCTCATCTCTATTTTTTCTAATTACTAAGAGCTCTCTTTTTTCGATAGTCCTTAAGTTTAATTAATTAAACTTTCTTCCTGAAATTGTCTCTAAGTAAATATAGAACCCTCTTCTATCACTTTTGGGAATTACTTTCCTTCTAAGCGATTCTATGTTCATTTTTTCGATTCTTAATATTTCTTTAAAAACCACGTTCATTTTTTTAGTTATGCTTATAACACAGCCTATTCCCGCTATTTTTTTTTCTAGGGCATACATTAATCCCCAGTAATATAAATAAAAGCCCTTATACGAAAGCACTCGTTTTTGTGCAACCATTGGTTGTTCCACAGGCCTTACTCTAATAAAATACCCACTACAAGTTGAAATAATATATAAGGGAAATACCCTCTTAATCGAATAATGTTACCATAGCTCTCATATGCATGGCTAAAAAAATACCGGTTAGAATTTGAATAATTAAACATATAGCTGCTAAAAAACCAAAATTTCAAGCATAATGAATATTTATAGGTGTTGGGTAATCAATTAAATGATTATTTACAATATTTATAAGTGGTTTTTTGAATAATTGCATAAAAAACTAAAAATGAATAAAAAATATAAACTGAATAAGATTAATTTTTAAAGTATTATTAGTTTTTTGTCAAATTAACTAATTCAACACTAATAGTACTTTTAACTCTGTAAAAAAGAATTAAAATAGATAGTCCTAAAGAAGCCTCTGCAGCAGCAACTATTAAAATTAATATAGAGAAAAGCTGCCCCAATAAATCATCTATGTAAAATGCTAAAAATGTTCAATTACAGCTTATAGCTAATAACATAATTTCAATTGCCATTAATAATAACAATATATTTTTCCGATTAAAAAAAATACCGCTTAATCCTATAAAAAACAAAATAAAAGTTACATTTAAAAAATTAATTAACATAAATATTTTTATAATATATATATACATTGAATTAAAATTCACTTTTTAACATTATATAACTAAATTAAGTCCTAAAAATAAAACTAAATACTTTTATTTTTTTAAATTTTTCAAATTGAAGTTAAAATATATTTTTTTCTATTTTTAATTTTATTATTTTGTATTAAATTTTGGGTAACTAAAAAGCTAAGTTTATACATAAATTTGTTATTCTCTCAAATTTGACGATTTAAAAAAAATTCAAAATTATTGTAAACATATAAATTAAATTCATGTGTATATTTATTAATTAGTTTTATATTTATCTTCTTTATAAAAGATATAAAAATTTTACTTATATTTAATACATTTAAATAAAATACATTTATAAAATTTAATAAAACATAAATAATAATTAAAACTTGTTTTTTTAAAACAAAAAAAACTAATTCAATTTTTTTAAAAATTTGTAAGCATTCTAATTTTAAACTAGTGTCTATAGAACTACCTACAAACGCTTTCAAAATAAATAAAAAACTAAAAAAACTGATTAAAACAAAAAATTCTTCATTAATCAAAAAAAATGATTGAAATATAATAAAAAAAATTATTATGATTGCTTTATTTAAAAACATTTTACAAGTATTAATTAAGTTTTAAACTACCTCATCAATAAATAGATATATACAAAAATAACCAAACAATATAAGTAATTATATATAAAATTCTTTTAAAACTGAATATAGATTTTAAAACCTATTCATATTTTATTTTAAAGACTATTTTTATTTTTAAATAATTAAATAATATATTATAAAATACTTTTTATTTAAAATTTTTAAAAATTAGATACAATTTACACTACATAAAAAAGTTTATTAGAAACTAATATTTTATTACACAATTATTTTAAAATAATTTTACCATTTAGAGTTACTTATCTTTATTCTCTTTGAACTATATATATTAATTACTTTTTGTATAGTTCTTTTAAATAATTTGATTTCAAAAAACATCTAATAAAAATAAAAATTAATAATATATTCACAATTTGATTATAAATTTAGAAATAGTCACTAGTTATAAATACAAATATAAATATAAATATTTATTAATATTAAAGTAAAAAAAAATCTTTTAAAATAAAATAATTACCTACAAAATGTCAATATCAACAAGCCGCTTCAAAACCAAAATGATGTTCAATAGTAAAATGAAAATTTAAAAGACGATACAAACAATAACTCAAAAATATAGTACCTATTATAATATGAATATAGTATATAAATCTTCCAATATATACAAATTTCATTAAATTTTATAAATTATAATTATAATATAAAACTTTTACATATATTTCTAATAAAAAATAAATTTAAATTTATTTTTATACAATTATAAACTATTCTTACAAAATTAAAACTTATCACATTAATAAAAATAATTTGTATATTTATAATTTTTAAATAAATCTTAAAACTTTCCGTGAAACCCATGAAATCCAGTTGCAAGAAAAAAAACAGAACCATATATTGAATCTGAAATTCTAAATTCTGCTTGTTGATACTCTAAATATTGAAAAAATGTAAAAAATATAGCCAAAAAAATTGTAAAATTTAAGCCTTTAATAGTTTCTTGATTATTACCTAAAACCATGGAATGATGAGCTCATGTAACAGAGCATCCAGAAAGTAATAAGATTAAAGTATTTAATAAAGGTACAGTTCAAGGATTAAAGACAAAAATTCCTTTTGGTGGTCAAATATTTCCTATTTCAATATTTGGAGATAAACTACTATGAAAAAAACCTCAAAAAAAAGCAAAAAAAAATGCAATTTCAGATATAATAAATAATAACATACCGAAACGTAGCCCATTTTGAACTTCATTTGTATGATAACCACCAAATGTACCTTCTCTTACAACATCTCTTCATCAAATAAAAATTATCAAAAGAAACAATAAAGAACTTAAATACATAAAAATACCTACAGAATAACCATGAAAATAATTTACCATATTTATAGTACTAGCAAACACACTGACTGAAGTAAAAAATGGTCATGGGCTTGGGTCTACAATATGAAATGGAAAACGTTGAGTTTGTAATGAATTTTCATAAGATGAAGGTTTTGACATCTCTGAACTATAATTTAATCAGTTAATCATTTATTTATTTATAGTAATACCTATTTGTTATACCCATACAAGCTAAAAAAAATAACAAAATACTAAATAACTTGTTTTTAATACAATTAAAAACATGTAATAAAATTTATTATTGAATTAAAATGATCACATTTAACAGTTAAATGAGTTAAAATATTTACTTAGTCTCAATCTAAAGCACCTTTATACCATTCATATACAAAACCTAATGTTAATACAATTAAAAAAAGAATAATATAATAAAAAGAAACTTTTGAAAGTTGATTAACACATAGTGATCAAGGAAATAATAAACTAACTTCTAAATCAAAAATTAAAAATAAAATTGCTATTAAATAAAATTTAACACTAAATTGAACTCTAGAATCTTCAAAAGGATTAAACCCACATTCATACGAACTTATTTTTTGATAATCTATATTTTGAGGCACAAGTAAATAAGAAAGAATAAATATTAAAATAGCTAAAAATAAACTAATAAATAAAAAAAATAACACAAAACTATATTCAAAATAAATTAAAACCATATAACTTTATCATATATAATATTAATAAATAATTATAATACTAATATTTAACATTTAACTATAATAACTTATTTATAAAGGTAAATAATTAAATACAAACATTCATCCAATTAAAAATAATAACAAACCTAAGACTAAAGGTAAAAAAATTTTTCAACCTAACCTCATCAATTGATTATACCTAAATCTTGGAAAAGCTGCGCGAACTCACACATAAATATATAATAATAACATCACTTTCAAACCAAACCAAACATTTTGGGGAATTCAATATAATAAAGTAATATTAAAAAAAGGTAACCACCCTCCCAAAAAACAAATAGCAGTTAAACTACACATTAAAATCATATTAGCGTACTCACCTAAAAAAAAAAGAGCAAAACCCATAGCTGAATATTCTATATTATAACCAGCAACAAGTTCAGCTTCAGCTTCTGGCAAATCAAAAGGAGCTCTATTATTTTCTGCTAAGCATGAAATAAAAAACATAAAAAAAAAAGGGAATAAAGGTATACAATATCAAATTTTATGCTGTGCTAAAACTACATTTGTTAGATTTAAAGTACCTGAACATAAAAAAACTGCAAGCAAAATTAAACCTATCGAAATTTCATAAGAAATCATTTGAGCAGCAGACCTTAAACAACCTAAAAAAGCATATTTAGAATTTGAAGCTCATCCAGAAATAATAATACCATAAACACCCAACGATGAGATTGCAAATATGAATAACACACCTATAGATAAATCTACAAATACAAAACCTTCGTTTACAGGTATAATACATCAAACTAATAAAGATAAAAAAAAGGTTAAAATTGGTGCAAATATAAAAATTAAAGAATTTGAACTTATGGGTAATAAAGTTTCTTTTATAAAAAGTTTCAACCCATCAGCTAATGGCTGTAATAAACCTCAATAACCAACTACATTTGGCCCACGTCTTGATTGTAACGCAGCCATTACTTTTCTTTCAACCAAAGTAATATAAGCTACAGATATTAAAAGCGGTATAAGAATTAAAATAAACTTAAATATTAAAATAAACATTTTTTTTTCTTGTTTTTTTTGAATGAATTTTTAAAATTAAATTTTATTTAAAAATATTTTATTTAAATAAATACTAATATAAAGCAATTAAAGCTTAAAAATTAAAAAATAATGCTAATAATTTTATAGGTATTAAAATTAGCTCTGAATCTAAGTAAAAAAAACTTAAAAAATAAATACAAAAAATCAACATTATACCTTGTTCTAAACAGTTATTTTTTAAAAAAGGTCATATAAAAAAAGGACTAAAATAAATATTTTTTATTAATCTTATATAATACACACATGAAAAACAACTAAATAATGCTACAAAAATAGCTAAACCTAGAAATTTACTTTCTAACAATATACTAAAAATAAACATTTTACTAAAAAAACCCGTAAAAGGAGGTATCCCAGACATTGAAAATAAAATAATAATAAAAGCTAATGCTAAAAAAGGATTAACTTTAAATAACATCTGAATATCTCCTAAATACCTTAAATTTTCTTTTTTTGAGTAATAACATATACAAAAAAAAAAAGTAAACATTCCTATAGTCATAACTAAATAACTATTTAAATAAAAAAATAGACTTTCTATTGATTTAAAAGAATGTACTAAAAAGGGAATAATTAAAAATCCTACATGATTAATAGAACTATAACCTATAAATCTTTTTCATTTATACTGCATCAATGCTCCAAATGACCCTATAAAAATTGATAAAACAATCCCAAATATTAAAAAATTATCTCAAAAATTATTTGAAAATTGCATAAAATATAAAAAAATGCGTGAAAAAATAACAAATAAAGTAAATTTCGGTATAATTGAAAAAAAAGCTGTAATATTAGAAGAACTAGCTTCATAAACATCTAACATTCAATTATGTAAAGGAGCCATTCCAATTTTAAACATGAAAGCAAAAAATAAAAAAACTAAACCAAATAAAATACCTTCTGAAATCACATTGTTTGAATATACATATAAAGTTTTATAAAAAATCGTAAAATCAAATAAGTTTATTAATCCTGTAAACCCATATAGTAAAGTTAAACCTAATAATAGTATAATAGACGAAATAGCGTTTAATATGAAATATTTTAAAGAGGCTTCTATTGAAAAATCAGAACCTCTTTTTAAACTAGCTAAAATGTAAAAAATTAAGCTTTGAGATTCTATCCCCAAATATAAAACTAATAAATTTAAACTAGATAATAAAATCATCATTATTAAAATAGCAAATGTAATTAAAATTCATAATTCTGGAAAATTTATACGATCGATTTTTACATATATTAATGAAAATGATATTCAAAAAATTGTTAACATTAACAATAATATTTTTGAAGAATAACTTAAAATATCATTTACTAATAAAGAATTAAATGTATATATATAATTAGAGTTTGAATTTTTTAGTAAAATTATAGTAAGTATAATTATATAAAAACTAATTCAACCTAAACTTACATTAAATACAGGAAATCCTTTTTTTATAAACATACTAAAATAAACACTAAATAAAAGAAATATTAATACACACACAAATAAAAAAAATTCGGCATAACTATAATAGAAATCGTATAAAGAAAAAAACACAAATTTTTTAATTAATTATATAATTTTGATTATATAAATTTATTTAATTTATATAAGTAACCATATTGAATTATTGTTTCAAAAATATAAAATCTATAATTTAATAAAAATTTAAAAGATTTAACACTGAGAAATGAATACTTCCTATAATAATATTGCTGTAAACCCCTAATCAAATAACAACAATGACAATAGGAAATAATAATCAAAACTCTCTTCTAGTTAAATCTTGAAATTTTAAAATATAATAATTTTTTAAAAAACCAAAACAAACTCTATTAAATAACCAAATAGAATACGCCACACTTAATAACATACCAACCCCTGCAAAAACTGCAAGAGTACTTTGAGCTAAATAAATTCCAAGAAATATTAAAAACTCAGAAATAAAACTAATAGTACAAGGAAAACCTACATTTGCGAATGAAAAAAACAAAAAAAAAGTTGAAAACAAAGGCATAAATTGCGTTAACCCTCCATAATATTTGATAATTCTTGTTTTATATCTATCATATATTATACCAATGCATAGAAATAAAGCACTTGAAACTAAACCATGACTAATCATTAAATGAATACCTCCTTCAATACCAATACTTGATTCACTAAACAAACCTAAAGTAACTAATCCCATATGTGCAATTGAAGAATAGGCTATAGCTTTTTTTAAGTCTATTTGACGTAATGTACTTAATGAAGCATATATAATAGCTAAAATACTTAATAAATATATAAAAGGTAAAAAAAAATTGCAAGCTAACGGTAATAAAGTTAATGAAAATCTTAAAAACCCATAGCCTCCTAACTTTAATAAAATGCCGGCTAAAATTACAGAACCTGCGGTAGGAGCTTCTGAATGAGCTTCAGGTAATCAAATATGAAACGGAGGCATTGGAATCTTAACAGCAAAAGCTAAGAAAAAAGAAATTCATAAAAAAATTTGCCTAAATTCTGAAAACTCAATATTTCATAAAGTCTGTAAATTTGTTGTACCTGTTTCAAAATAAATTGTTAAAATAGCAAGTAGCATTATAATAGAACCAACAATAGTATATAAAAACAATTGATAAACTGCTCTAATTTTACGTTCTCTTGAACCTCAAATTCCTACTATAAAAAACATTGGTAGTAATACACTTTCAAAATAAATATAAAATAAAAAAATATCTAATACAGAAAAAACTTGAAATAAAAACCCTTCTAAAATTAAAAAACTAATTAAATACTCTTTTAAATATAAACTTGAATAATTTCAACTCACTAACAAACAAAGAGGAATCAAAAATGCTGTAAGTATTATAAAAAAAAGAGAAATACCATCAATACCTAAAATATAATTTATATTTAAAATAGAAAATCATTTTAAGTTAAATAAAAACTGGAAAACAGCTGTACTTGAATCAAAAAAAACCCATAACAACAAAGAAAATATTAATGTTAAACAACTAATAAAAAAAGCTACAAAACGTTGTAATATAAAATTTTTATAATTGATAATAGTTAAACAAAAAGCTCCAAAAAATGGTAATAAAACTAATCCTAAATATATATAAGTAATCATAACAATTTTATAACAAATAAAATACATTTTACAATTTGTTAAATTAAAATAATAATTCAAAACATCTAAAAACTTTGGAATATATAAATAATTTAAATTTAATTTAGTTCGAAATATTGTGATTTGAACACAAGACTTGCTATTAATTAGAAAAACTCTATTAAAAAACTTTAAAAATTTTTTTTGAAATATAAAGTTTTGTTAATATTTTAAATCGTATTAATAATTTAATAAAATATACATCATAAGAATAAAGTAGTAAAAATACATTATTAATTTTAAAAAAATTCCCAAAACAGCCGCGATAAACCTGACTTCGCTATATTTCGTTATTAAATTTTACAATAAAGATATATTAATTATTTTAGCTAAAAAGAATTAAAGAGTATATAGAGATATAAAACTTAATAAGAATAATAATATTATTTTTCAAATTAAAAAACTATGAGTAAATAAAAATATTTTTAAGAAATTGATCAATGAAAACAATACAATACTAAAAATAATGATAAAAATATAGTGAATAAAATACCCTAATTGAAAATTACAAAATGTATACGCTCATTTGGGTATACTTCTTAATAAACCTTCAGGTCCGAAAATTTCAAGAAATCCTCTGTCTATTATTTTAAAGGTAACTTTATAACCTATATTTAATAAAAATATAACTAAAAAGTTATAAATTTGATCAAAATACCATTGTTTTGTAAAAAAAGTAATAACTCAACGATTTATTTTAAATAATTTTATAGATATAATAAAATTCACTACAAGAAAATTAGTACAAAAAATTAAAAAAAAACCTAAAATAGTTAAAGTTAAAGGAACAAGCTTTAAGCTTAAAATTAGGTTTTCTTCTGCTTCAATTCAATTTAAATAATTAGGTAACATAAATAAAGATAATCCTCAAAAATTTGAACCAATTCCTATAAATAAATCTTTAAATAAAAATCCAAAAAATATACTACAAACAGAAAGAATAAATAAAGGAGCTTTTAAAAAAAAAGAACCTTCATGCACATTTTTTATTTTTATACGTGAACTATTTGATTTATTTATAAATGTAAAAAATAATAATTTAAAAGAATAAAATGAAGTGCAAAATACAGCAAAACAAGAAAATCAATAAGCAAAAGACTTATCATAATTTTCAGCTAAGGAATATTTTAAAATTAATACTAATTCTATAATAAAATCTTTTGAGTAAAAACCTGTTAAAAAAGGAAATCCTATTAAAGCAAATGTACCTATTAACATCATAGAGTAAGTAAAAGGTAATAACTGAATTAAAGATCCCATTTTGCGCAAATCTTGTTCATTACCTAAGGCATGAATAACAGAACCTGCACACAAAAATAATAACGCTTTAAACCAAGAATGGTTAAAGAGATGATATATTGCTACATTATAATTTGAAATACCACAAGCTAAGACCATATAACCTAATTGACTACAAGTAGAATACGCAATAATTTTTTTTATATCATTTTGAAAAATTCCAGAAGTCGCTGCATATATACATGTAATTGCACCAAAAAATGTTATAATAAACAGGCCTTTTGGAGCAAACTCTAAAAAGGGAGAAAATCTTAAAATTAAATACACTCCTGCTAAAACCATCGTAGAAGAATGTAATAAAGCTGATACTGGAGTAGGCCCTTCCATTGCATCTTTAAGTCACGTATGTAATCCAAATTGAGCAGATTTACTGCAAGCGCCAATAAATAATAAAATAGCTATCAAATTTAAACCATTTAATTTTTTCTGAAAAAAAAGAAAGTTTTGAGAATCCATATAAGGAACAATACTAAAAATAATAGAATAATCTACAGATTGAAAAATATAAAAAATAGTAAAAATTCCTAAAAGTAAACTAAAGTCACCTATTCTATTTACAAGTAAAGCTTTTATAGCAGCTTGATTAGCATTCAATCGAGTAAATCAAAAATTTATTAGTAAATAAGATACTAGACCTACACCCTCTCAACCAACAAATAATTGTACTAAATTGTTTGAACTAACTAAAACTATCATAAAAAAAGAGAATGCCATTAAATAAGTCAAAAAACGTATAATATGAGGATCATATTTCATATAACTTGTTGAATATAAATAAACTAAACTAGAAATAGTTGTAACTATAACTATTATAACAATACTCACAGAATCAAAAAGGAATCCTCAGCAAACATTTAACATATAAGATGAAATTCAATTAACACTTTTAAAATAGTTGATGGATCCAAAAAAACCTATTTCAAACAAACCTAATCAGCTAAAAAAACTACAAATAAACATTCACACACAAATAAAAATACTAACTCCAAATTTACCTAAAAACCTACCGAAAAAAATAATAACACATGTACTAATTAAAGGAATTAAAATAATTAATAAATACATAATTTAAATAAATAAGAAAACATGTATGACTAAAAGCTGATTATGTTTAAAGACTTAAAATAAAAATGTAAATTTTAAAAAATAATAAAATATATGACAACTTTTATAATTTGTATTTGTATGAATTTAAAGCAAATAATCAAATAAAATTTATTTATTCAAATATGCAAGTAATCATTATTTATATTTAGTAGGCCCTTAAACAAATGTATGTTAAAAAAAATGAAAAACGAGTAACTAAGTACTAAAAGTATATAAAAAATTGAAATTGAATTCAAAAAAATTTGCATAATAAAAAATTGAAATGTTAAAAATAGTTTTAAAAAAAAAGGAAAAATATAAAAAAATTGCTTCGAAGTTAATAGTAATGAAAAAAAATTCATTTTTTTAAAGTATTTAAAAAAAAACCGTTTGGCTTTGGTAAAAATTTAAAGTATAACTCAGCTATAAAGCAAATTAAATTTACATTTTAACTACTTGCTGAAACTACATAATTTTTAATTTTTGATATCTTTGTAATTTTTTAATAGTGAGCTTGTTTTTGTTAATAATTTTATTTTTTTTCTTAATTCTTAAAATATTTGTATAAATTTATTTGAGGGCTCTTATTTTATAATATGCAATATATAGTAAATATCAAAAACTATGTTGATTTTGTTTTACTTTTTTACTATTCTTTACTTTCTACTTCAACTCTTTATTCTTTATTACGTGATTAATCTCCACTCCATCTTTTGTTAATTATTTTTTATAAATTGTTTTTTTCAACTTAACATTTAAATAATATAGGGGGGGTTTATAAAATTATAAATACTTTGATTTCATTTTTAGTTATATATGACAAAACAAAAGCAAATTACAATTTATCTGTATTCTTATTACATTTAGTAATCTTATAAAAAATCTAAATCCTTTTTTTTCAATTCTTAGTATTTTTTTGGCTACTTTCGGTTTAAAGTTAATTTATTTATGGATTAAATACAAAAAACAATAACAATAATTTCACTTTTATCGAAACTATATTAAATTAAGAATGAATTTAAAACCTAAACAAGTACATACTTTAGTGAATATTTTTTTCATAAACTTTCTTGGCAATTTGGTATTTTCTACTATTTTAGCACACAGTTTCACATTTATTCGACATTTTTCGTAATTTACACGATATAAATCACAATTGTACTTGGTTTTTAGCAAATTTTTTATATATTTCCACATTTGTCCAACATTTTTATAAATTTTTGTAAGATAGATGTAAATTAATTTGGTTAAACAACCTTTTAAAAAACATATCTCATTATAAAAAAAATAAAGTTTTGTACAAAGTATAAAATAATTTTAGATTTATTTAATATTTTTCATGATTTTCGCATCTTAAATCACAGATTATCTTGATTTCTAACAATTTCCCATAAATTTTCATGGTAATTTGGTATTTTCATATTTTCTACTATTCTATCACACAGTTTCACATTTATTTGACATTTTTCGTGATTTTCACATCATAAGTCAAGACTGTACTTAATTTTTAATAATTTTTTCATAAACTTTTATGACAATTCGGCATTTTGCGTAATTTACACGTCATAAACCACGATTGCACTTGGTTTTAACAAATTTTTCATATATTTACATCTTTGTTCAATATTGTTTGTGATTTCCGCATCCTAAATCACGATTGTACTTGATTTTTAGTAAATTTTACATATATTCTCATATTTACTCAGTATTTTTTGTAATTTTTACATTGTAAATTGGATTTGTACTTAATTTTTAACAATTTTCTTATAAACTTTCCTAACAATGCAACATTTCTTACTATTTTATCACACAGTGTCACATTTATTCGGCATTTTCGTGATTTTCACATCATAAACCGCTACTGCACTTGATTTTTAACAAATTTTTCATATATCAGCACATTTGTTCAGTATTTTTTGTAATTTTTACATTACAAATTGGACTTGTACTTAATTTCTAACAATTTTTGCATAAGCTTTCAAGGCAATTCAACATTTTTCGTAATTTACACATCATAAATCACGATTGCACTTGGGTTTTAACAAATTTTTCATATATGCTCACATTTGTTCGGTATTTTTTGTAATTTTCACGTTGTAAGTTGAGCTTGTTCTTGATTTTTAACAATTTTTGCATAAACTTTCATGGCAATTCGGTATTTTTTACCATTTTAGCACACAATTTCATATCTATTCAGTATTTTTCGTGATTTTTACGTCATAAATCACGAAAATACTTGGTTTTTAACAAATTTTTCATATATTTTCACATTTGCTCTGTATTTTTTGTAATTTTTACATTGTAAATTGGGCTTGTTTTTGATTTTTAACAATTTCCCCCATAAACTTTCATGGCTATTCGGTATTTTCTACTATTTTAACACACAATTTCACATTTGGTCCATATTTTTCGTGATTTTCACATCATAAATCACGATTGTACTTGATTTTTAATAATTTTTGCATAAATTTTTATGGTAATTCAATATTTTCTACTATTTTAACACCCAATTTCACATTTATTAAGTATTTTTTGTAATTTTCACATTGTAAATTGAGCTTGTACTTAATTTTTAACAATTTTTTCATAAACTTTCATGACAATTCGGTATTTTTTACCATTTTAACACACAGTATCACATTTATTCAGTAGTTTTCATGATTTTTACGTCATAAATCACGAAAATATTTGGTTTTTAGCAAATTTTTCATATATATTCACATTGTAAATTGAGCTTGTACTTAATTTTTAACAATTTTTTCATAAACTTTCATGGTAATTCAATATTTTCTACTATTTTAGCACACAATTTTACATTTATTCAGTATTTTTCGTGATTTCCACATCATAAATCACGATTATACTTGATTTTTAACAAATTTCCCATAAACTTTCATAGCAATTCGATATTTTCTACTATTTTTTCACACAGTTTCATATTTATTCAGTATTTTTCGTGCTTTCTACATCATAAATCACGGTTGTACTTGATTTTAACAATTTTTTCATAAACTTTCATAGCAATTCGATATTTTCTACTATTTTATCACACAATTTCATATTTATTCAGTATTTTTCGTGATTTTCACATCTTAAATCACGATTGTACTTGATTTTTAACAATTTTTTCATAAACTTTCATGGTATTTCGATATTTTCTACTATTTTAACACACAATTTCACATTTATTCAGTATTTTTCGTGATTTTTCCATCATAAATCACGATTGCACTTGGGTTTTAACAAATTTTCCATATATGCTCACATTTGTACGGTATTTTTTGTAATTTTTACATTATAAATTGGACTTGTTCCTGATTTTTAACAATTTTTCCATAAACTTTCAGGGTAATTCAATATTTTCTACTATTTTTTCACACAATTTCATATTTAGGCAGTATTTTCCGTGATTTTCGCATCATAAATCACGATTGTACTTGATTTTTAATACATTTCCACATTTGTTTGACGTTTTTATGAAATTTTGTAAGATAGGTGTAAATTAATCGATTAGGAGGTCTTTTAAAAAACATATCTCATTATAGAAAAGATATAGTTTTATACAAAGTATAAAATAACTTTGCATTTATTCTATATTTTTCGTGATTTTTACATCTTATGTCACACTTGTACTTAACTTTTAATGGATTTTTCATATATCCTTACATTTGCTCGGTATTTTTTGTAATTTTCACATTGTAAATTGGACTTGTTCTTGATTTTTAACAAATTTCCCATAAACTTTTATGGCAATTCGGTATTTTCTACTATTTTAGCACGCAGTTTCATATTTATTCAGCATTTTTCGTGATTTGCACATCATAAATCACGATTGTACTTGATTTTTAATACATTTTTCATATATTCGCACATTTATTCGATATTTTTTGTAATTTTTACATTATAAATTGAGCTTATTCTTGATTTTTAACAATTTTCGCATAAACTTTTATAACAATTCGGCATTTTTCGTGATTTTCACAGCATAAATCACGATTATAATTGATTTTTAATAAATTTTTCATATAGTTACACATTTATTCGGTATTTTTTGTAATTTTTACATTATAAATTGGACTTGTTCTTGGTTTTTAACAATTTTTTATATAAACTTTCATAACAATTCGGCATTTTTCGCAATTTTTTCATCTTAAATCACGATTGTACTTGATTTTTAATAAATTTTTCAGATATTCACACATTTATACGGTATTTTTTGTAATTTTTACATTATAAATTGGACTTGTTCCTGATTTTTAACAATTTTTTCATAAACTTTCAGGGTACTTCAATATTTTCTACTATTTTTTCACACAATTTCATATTTATTCAGTATTCTCCGTGATTTTCACAGCATAAATCACGGTTGTACTTGATTTTTAATAAATTTTATATATATGCGCACATTTATTCGGTATTTTCTACTATTTTATAACACAGTTTCAGTATTTTTCGTGATTTTCGCATCATAAATCACGATTGTACTTGATTTTTCATATACCTTTACATTTGTTAGGTATTTTTTGTAATTTTCACATTGTAAATTGGACTTGTTCTTGATTTTTAACAATTTTTTCATAAACTTTATGGCAATTCGGTATTTTCTACTATTTTATCACGCAGTTTCATATTTATTCAGCATTTTTCGTGATTTGCACATCATAAATCACGATTGTACTTGATTTTTAATAAATTTTTCATATATTTACACATTTATACGGTATTTTTTGTAATTTTTACATTGTAAATCGGACTTGTTCCTGATTTTTAACAATTTTTTCATAAACTTTCAGGGTAATTCAATATTTTCTACTATTTTATAACACAGTTTCACATTTATTCAGTATTTTTCGTGATTTTCGCATCATAAATCACGATTGTACTTGATTTTTAATACATTTTGGATATATTTCCACATTTGTTTGACATTTTTATGAAATTTTGTAAGATAGGTGTAAATTAATCGATTAGAAGGTCTTTTAAAAAACATATCTCATTATAGAAAAGATATAGTTTTGTACAAAGTATAAAATAACTTTGCATTTGTTCTATATTTTTCGTGATTTTTACATCTTAAGTCTCGATTGTACTTGATTTTTCATATACCCTTACATTTGTTCGGTATTTTTTGTAATTTTCACATTGTAAATTGGGCTTGTTCTTGATTTTTAGCAATTTTTTCATAAACTTTCAAGGTAATTCAATATTTTCTACTATTTTTCACACAATTTCATATTTAATCAGTATTTTTCGTGATTTCCTCATCATAAATCACGGTTGTACTTGATTTTTAATAAATTTTGCATATATCCACACATTTATTCGGTATTTTTTGTAATTTTTAC